GCTGATTGGTTTAACCATATTTATTACTATTATAGGTCTGTGGGATTTTATCTCTTTTTGGGTAGATAATAGATTGTATTTTATTTACACAGTGACTTTCTCTTTTATTAATCTTGAAGGAGACATTAGCACAAATTAAACACCCATACTTAATCGTGTAATATAAGAAATCTTTAAGGAACGCCATGAAAAGCCGGTGCTACGCTCTTTTCGTAGCTCCACTAGGAAGGCCTAAGCCCGAACCTAACAAGAAAGAATAGAGTAGAAGGTTCAGAGGCCGTAGGATTGAAGGGTAGAAAGAGGCGCAAAAAAGTTTTACCTCGATTGATTCCCGAAGGGGACAAGTCAAGAGGAGAGGCGAAGCCTCTTCTATTCTATTCTATGGCGCGAAGCGCAGAAAAGGGCGCCGAAGGCGCGCCTTCGGCCTTGTGCTGATGGTATATCAATAACACTTCACATTTGTGGGAACCCTCTTCGTCTATTTTGCGGGGGGAGGCGCGGGTTCTCACATAACCTCCCCCATATGATTCTTTGAGCTTGGCTGGTGCTTAAACTGCCGGCCGACTTTGGTTTTTAAGTGGAATGAAACGACACACATACAACTAAACACAAATCTAAATACGCTATTGCAGCGTAATAATTCTAATCCTTCCAATTTACTACCTTGAAAAGCCTCGGGCCTAACAACAAGCGGCCGCAAACCAACCCGGCTTCCTCTCTCTACAAGAAAAAGAAAGGCCTACCCTAAAGCGAATGATAAGGGGAACTTAGTAAAATAACCATGATAGTTTTTCCTGTTTGAGTATTGCTTCAGTCTCTAGTGCTACTAAGCCGGCTGATACGTGCAATCCAGTCCATTCCGTTTTGTTTTCCATACTGGTTCTTTGCTGCACTTAGAACAATCATACTTGTTTGCTTAGATCTTGACTCTTGTGCTATGATTTTTTTAGTGGTTCACGTACGAGCTATTGCTGCTTCATCTCCATCTGTAGCTACGACGTCAATAAAATAGCAGAAATTCACGAGAATGTATTGCGCTATTTACCTTTAGGTGGTATTATTAGATCCATTTCTTGGTTGGAAATTTGTTTCTCATTATAAATCACAATTAATTCCAATATTACCAATGAAACTGAGTGCAACCTATATAACATATTATACAGTTTATGCTAGAAAGAAATAAAGTTGGACTTTTGGAACCGAACTATAGAACAAATTACGCTCTTATTTTATTTTGCCTTTGCCCTCCAGTTCCAGTTTTATTAGTAGTCGTAAGTGGAGTTATAGTATTTAGCTACACAGAAAACTACTTAAGTCAAAAGACTCTTCTAGCAAAAAGTATAAATTGAAAATACTAGGAAGGAATGGCCTCGCACATAACATTACAGACGCAGCACTACAGCAGTGCCAAAACGACTAACGAAACTACTTTTTCGATTACTCATAGCTATTGATACAGCTCTTCTCCCTTCTTTCGATACGCCTCTTTGGTTTTATTTGTGACTTCTAAGTCGATTATGAAAAACATATTTGACTTGTCTTATATTCTAATATGTAGTTATGTACTTAAATTCGCTTCTCATTCTTTGTACTTTTCCATTTCAGAATAAAAACAAAAAAGGGAAAAGGATATTCATAAAACTGCCTTACATTTGATTTGGTTCTAAATCGTTTCAGTACTTGTTGTATCATCCTCTTCTCATTAAGGGTTATACGATGAGTCTCCCCATTTTACCCAATACAAAGGTTTAACTGTGATTATATTGGTGCATTGGCTCTCATTGTGGACAAGCCATTCATGTTTATTTTTGTTTTCAGTGCTTGTCGTCCCTTGTCTTAATTAATTAAGAAGAAAAAGACGACGCATCTCCCTAGGAAAATGAAAAGGAAACAGAGGGAAGGAATGACAATGAGACCTGGGGGGCGAGGGCTTAGCATCCACCTAGTCTTATAACGGGTTTAGACTGCTTATGCGCTAGCTTTACAAAAAAAAGTGGCGCTTAGGTTAACGCCCGTACCTAAGAAATATCCGCAGTTTGCTCATGTACTCCTTTGTCACCTTTGCGTATCTAGCTGCCACTTTTTCAACTTGCTTCGCATGGCTAAAATAAGACAAAAATATTCGGAGGCAGTGCAGGCGCGAAGGGGTGCTGGACGAGGACAGCCAGATGACTCGAGGAAAAGACTATAAAAGTAGGGTAACTTCTCTGCTAGCCGAGGCCATAGCAAGGAGTTGTTATGTGCTATGGAACATTGACATTCTGAAGCGGAGTCAAGAAACAAGTCCGCCAAGGGAGGAGGAATGGAAGCGGGTCAAAGTAAAGCAGGCAGAGAAATCTCATGATCAGCTTGCAGAGTAGAGGAAGGGTGCAAATCAGGAATTAGAGTATGCGATAGATCGTCGTGATCAGCTTAGGCTTGACTAGTCGTTCCCAGAAGGAGCAAGATAAAGCTCTAACTGAGTCTAAAGCAGCTGTGGAGGACGCTTAAAAGTACACAGATTCATGGAGCTTCTATAAGAAAGTAACTTGGTTGTAGAGATTATGGCGCATTCCTCCTGCTTTCCTTTCTTCCTCTTCTATTTCTCCTTTTCTAGAAGTATCTGAAGCCGAGGCTAAAAAGTCTGCTAGGGATGTTGGGAAGGAAATATGAAAACCAGCACCTCAACCTTCAGATACGAGCCTAGTTTGAGGAGATAACCGATTTTAAAAGGCACCTAATTCGGATACGAGCGTAGCTTCGGCCTTCGAAAATTCGAGTTCTTGGTAGGGCTCGGAGAATAAAACTTGTTTCCTTCTCTTTTCGCTGTTGGCTTTACGAACAACAGGGAACGCCGACTTTTTGAGCTTGTCGAGTCTCTTAGTAATGCTATGCCTTAACTCGGCTGAAGCTCCCCTCTGCGCCAAATAATAGGAGGCACCGAAAACGATATTTAAAAAAAAAGTGCTAAAGCGCGAAGCGCAGCTTCCGTGTTGACCGTTCGCGAAGCGAATCCTGAAGATCATCGACGCGAAGCGCTTTGACCTGAGCCCTTCGGCCTCTTCGCGCTTTATTGGGACGGCCGGCGGCCCGAATATCCTTACCCTGTTTCTTCCTTTTGGGGGTCTTTAGAAAACCAGTTTTGTTCTGCGAGGCCCACTTTTGTTAGCTCGCCACTAACTTTACCTCGTTTCGTTATTTCCGTGGCGGCTCTTTTGCTTCCCTCAAACCTTCATTCTACAAGCCAATAAAACGAAAGGCGCGGCAGCTTCCGCGCCTTCTCTAGATTTTTGTGGTGTATTTAAGAACTGCTTTTCTTTTCGAGAAAGCGTCTGTCGCCCGATCACCGGAGCATGCCGAGAAGGCCCTTAGGCCCGCATGCTCCCAGTTTTGTTTTCGCAAAAAACCAGTTCATCTGCTCAGACGCCCGTAGGGCGCCCTTGTATGGCTGGGCCAGTCGAGTAGTGTTCCTCGAGCGAGATTTATTGGAAAAAGAGTAAACATATACGTTACAATTTCCAGCTTTATCTCATCTCAATCTAAGTGGTCTTATTTTGCGTCTTTTGCTGGGAAGCATTATTCTTCTCCTTATTCCTGATTCAAGAATACAACTGATATGAAGTATTGGTCCGCGCACCTTTTTGATCACTTTTTTATATTCTCCTTTTTTTTGGATAGAATTCGATAATTCTACAGCCAAATTTTAATTTGTGGAAAGCATTTGATGGCCTCCTTATTCAAACATCAATTTATATATAGGTATAGATGGTATCTTTTTATCTTCTGCGGTCTTGACCACGTTTTTAATTCCTATTCGCATTTCGGTAGGTTGGTCCAGTATCAAGAGTTATAAGAAAGAGTATATGATAGCGTTTTTAATTCGTGAATCTCTTATGATTGCTGTGTCTCGCATGTCGGATTTTTTACTATTTCATGTCTTTTTTGAAAGCGTGTCAATTTCCATGTTGTGCGGAGCTGAGATTTGATATTCGCTGGGGTCATCCCTTCCCTCTGCAGGAGCCTTGTGCAGTAAACCCCTCCGGGCGGGTCGAAGTTTAGTAGTCCCCGCGAAGCTTTCGGTGAAGGGTAGTCTGGTGTGTAAGCATAGCATTTTTGGTCGAACCCGTCGGATGACCTATTTGGAATTGGGAGGGTATTCTTAGTGGGTACCTTGCAAGACTTCACCCCGCCTACTCGAGTATTGTATGGACATGCAGGAAAGGGTGCTCCTAGGTGGAGGAAGACCGCAGGAGTTTTGCTGCGAGAAAACCTTCTTCGTCAAGTCTATGGGGTGCAGACACACCTGCGCGAATTCCAGGTAACAGCTACAAGGGTAGCAAGGAGGGAAATAGCCGACCGATGCCCCGAGATGGACGTAAACTCGTTAGCTACCGATTGGGTTGACAGAGATAATTGTCCTGGTCTTGAGAAAAAAGGGCTGCGGGTCGCTTCCCTCGTCGGGAAGCGAGTTGCAAGGCCGTAGGATGATGAGTTGCTGAAATGAAAAGGAGGCCAGAAAGGTAAATAAATTTTCTACGCCTTGCTCAGTATAATTATGGACAAAGAAAGGACTGGTATTGGCAGCCGGAATCGAATGAGAAGTAGTGAGGCGGAGACCCAAAGATAACGAGGTCGAGAGGGCCTCACTGCACGTCCGTACAGGTGCGTGCAAGTTGAAAGCGCAGCGTCAGGCCACAAAGCATAATGTATCCGGCTTTTCATCATGATAAAAGACGAGGAGACGCTCTAACACTATGAGGAGATCTGAGGCCGGAAGTCTCACGGACGGTTCAGAAGCCAAGTTTGCGCAGTAATGCCCAGGCTTAAGTTAACGTCCTTAACTTTTTCCTGAGGTCAGGAGTCGGCCCCGCAGACTTCACTTATTTATCTCGTATCCTTCTTGAGGGAGGAAGAGCTGGAACTAGTTCTAGCCTCGAAGAAGCCCGCCGCCGCGGCGGCAGGCTATCGCGGTCACAGGAAAAAAAAACGCCGCAGGCCGCATGACGATATCGCTCTAACAGCGTCTCATTACTGCTTGGCCATCCGCTCGCGAAGGGGGGGCGTGGCCTTGACTCCTCCAGCAGTTGGAAAAGGTCAAAGCCTCATTCGTGAAGACGCTGGGCAAAGCTCAGCCTTCGCCCTAATCAGGCCGAAGGCCGCCAAACTTTCATAAAAATCTTTCTTTCTATGGGAAGGCTTCCGAGAAAAGAGTGTAGCCTGCTTTCCGGAACGAGCAGAGTTTAGCTGAGAACGATGTTTGAGAAGGCAAAAACTGGGACGAGTGAATGCTTGGTTGTCTTCAGCGGAGGCTCTCCTTGGCCTTGTTAAGTAAGCTTAGGGGAAAAGTAAGAAGAAGAACAAGAGGTTTGAATCGAATTGGAAGGCGGCGAAAGGGCAAGGCGTCTGTTGACAAAATACTCCAAAGGCTCCGAGAGGCTTTGAAATGGAGGACTCAGTACCGAAGAAAGGAAGGCGGCCAGCGGCGGCCCGTCCAACGCATGTAGCCCGCCTATAAAACGTCAGTGGCAGAGACATGGCCGGCTAGGCCTCCTTCGGAAAACATTTTTTTTTCAATTTGGTCTCTCGTCTCATTGTGACAGCCATCCTGTCCTATTACAAATGTTGCGACAACCCTGTACCAAGTTCGAGCGATTGTCGACTACCAAGCTGGTCCGCTACCGGCGGCCTTGCCCCCTCTTGGCGGGCGGAAAACAAAGTTGACAGAAAGTGGCAAGGCCGCTGGGTGTCAAGTTCTCCAGAGACCCACAGATTGTCGATGTAATAAGCTTTGCCCTAGCGCAGTTCATCGATAGTAATGAGCTAAAAAGCCTCAGCCCGCCGCCACGCGTCTCACATTAAACAATCCAAGCCCGGACAAAAGGCTCCAAATCAAATCTATTAAAATGATAATTCTATAGAAGCGTTATCCAGATGGATGCGCAGTCAAAAAAGGGTGTGACTGACAACTGCCAGATTAAAACCACGTGTGCAAGCTAGTCCTGACACATCCGTTCCTTTTCTTGTTATTTCTACGAAAGGTAAGCGCTTGCAGAGCTTAGGAGCCCTACATCTACCGTGAGCAGCTTAGTTTTGGCGCTGAATACCAGCAAGATCTCCATCATGCCAAAAATATAGGTTTAAGTCCGTCCGAAGGGGACCCTTCCTTGGCAGAAGCCGCAGGCCGCAGGCAAGTCATCAGCTATTATCTCGAGACGGCGGAGCCGTATGATGCGAGAGTATCACGTATGCTTCTCTGAGAAGGGAGTGGGGACCTACTAGAAGTTTTTCTTGACCCAACAATCATAGGGATATAAAGCAGAGGGCCTATCCCTTATTTTCTTATCATTATAGGGATATGGGGTCTTAGATAAAGAAAAATACAAGCGGCATATCAGTCTTTCTTATATACCTTATCTGGATTTGTCTTTATGCTTTTAGCCATTTCATCTATTTCTTTCTAAACAGGAACTACTGATTTATGAATATTATTAACCACAGAATCTAGTGAGTGGCGCCAAGTTTTGCTACGGATTGCTTTTTTCGCTTCTTTTGCTGTGAAAGTGCCTATGGTACCTGTTCATATTCGGTTACCCGAAGCTTATGTAGAGGCACCTACGGCTGGATCTGTAATCTCGGCAGGAATTTTATCAAAATTGGGAACCTATGGTTCTTTAAGATTTTCCATACTCATGTTTCCTGAAGTGACCTTTTTTTTCATTTCTTTCATTTGTACTCTAAGCGTGATTGCTATTATATATACTCCCTTGACTACAGTGAGATAAATCGATCTGAAGAAAATGATTGCCTACTTCTCAGTAGCCCATATGAATTTTGTGACTATTGGTATGTTCAGTCGGGCGGCCTAACGGTCATCTATAGTTATAAACACACGAGGCCAAAACATGTGTGCCGGGCGTGCGACTCACCAACCTCCTAGCAATGGGGGAGGAAACATAGCATGTCGCAAAAGCTTGATTGAGGGAGACTTTAGTCTCGGGAAGCGCTTGCACTTTCTTGGGAGCCTTAGAGAAGAAAACTCAAAGTTTGGCGTGTTAACGCTTTTTCTTCTCTTCCCGTCACCTTCCCACACAGGAAGGAAGATTGCCCAACAATATCATGCAAGTCCGCTAACGTCAAGCGAGTTGAGCCTGGATTGGCAAATCGAAGTCACTTTCGGAACAGTACTTCCTACAGCATGTGTCCAGCATACGTGAAGAGAAGCGCAAACGTAAGCTGCTATATTCCCCGCCTGCCATCGAGACTAAGTGGTAAGCCATTAATTGGCAGGGGAGTGGATTACTCATTTCATGGGGACAGTGCACAACGACACTCCAAACGTCACAGCCTATAGGTGACACCGGCGAGATTCAGCTAAGCGACGAACTAAGGAAACGCGCCGCTGTGAAAAATAGAAAGATAGATATATATTTGTTTTTTTGCTACGCCTTTTTAATAAAGCGTGAAGCGCTTTCTATTACGGCCTGGCGAATAAGAAAGAAAAGATAAAGGCGCGCTCGCTCGAAGAAGAGAACAAGTTTTCTTCAAGAAAACGCAAAGAGGGAAAAAACCTATCTTCTCTCCTATTTTTTTATTTTCTTGTTAGAGAACGCTATATGCGTTTTATTTCTCGTTAGAGAAGGCTCGTTTGTTGCGCACCTTCGCGAAAGGCGCGCAGCGCATAGCTTGAAGTCAGAGGGCCCATAGTACAAGCCCAACCCTGTTTAAAGTCCGTGTAAACGGAAAGTGCAGAACAACTGAGCAAAGGGAAAGGGGCCTATGTATCTGCATGATCCTTGCCGGATTTTACTCTACACCATCCACGGAGCCCATCCCTCTTCCTAAAGCAAGTGCCTGCCACCATGCAAAATGGGATTGATGTTTGTGTGGACCTTTGGATTTCTAGCTTTCGTAAGGGCAGTCAAACATACCACAATCTTACCAGCATAAAAAAGCGTAACATCGGGATTATGATCACTGCCTACTTCAAAATAAGCCGACAGGGATCGCAGACACCCAGCCTTGACTGGGCGACGGCACGATCCTATCTACGTTAGAGGTTTTAAAAGGCGCCATTGAGGCAGCATCCGACCTTTTTTAAGTAAGGTGGAACCTAACAAGTCTATATTGCTTCTTAACCCAGTAAGAAGGAAAAACCGGCGGTGCCTGCCCTGCCTCAATCAAAAATCGGATCGTACAATACTGAAAATTTTTTAATAACCTTTGAATTGAAATTCTCTTTCTTACAGTTCTGAATCTGATAAAAGTCTACAGCCCTACAAATCACCAAGAGCATCGAGGTACCCAAGTGAAAGGTGACATTAGCATGTTTTTCAACACAGTGAACGTATATTATATAGATTATACGAACAACTCTTCGAGACAAAACACAAAGAGAGAAAAGTTAGGCAAGGAGAAGGAAAGGCACTTTTCGCTTCTCTAGATTTTGACGGGGCTCAAGCTTTCTTCCTAAAAAAGAAGGAGAAGAGTGAAACAAAGGAAAAGATATAAGGGCAAACACCCTTTGTTTGTGTTTGCGAAGAATGAAGGTCTCATTTACTTCCCTTTCTTTTGTTTCATGGCTTGGAGGTTTATGGCTCGTAGTTTTTTTGCGCTCTGCTCCCACAAGAACAGCGAAGCAAACCAGGTAAACAATTCGCAGGTAAGCCCGCCCACTTCTGTCCAACATATACCTTCATGAATTAGACACTTAGATGGATTAGCAGATTTAAGCGTGCGTGCAATTGTGTTTCTCGTTTAAACACCGTATGAAGCAGCCATGCCAAGTCAAAGACCACCTCCGAAAAGGATCAAGAGCACGTCTCTTACAAGTAGCCAGGACAACTATAGAACAATGGAAGATTTTTTTTCTCTGCCCTTGGCCTGCTGCTAGTGACCATAAAGAAGAGGCCCAGGGTCTGACGCGAGCAGGACTTCGACAGGACCTTGAAGCCTTCTGCAGGAAAAAACTACAACTGTAATTGGGCACGGCAAACACTCCCTACATTACCCACATCTGGGACCTTTCTTGGCCAATACCTCGACGTGTGCACGTTGGCAGCGATCGATATGTTAGCCAGAATGGCGTCTCACATGTAAAAAGAAAGACCACTTCGCTTTAAGTGTAACTAGGACAAATACATCACACGCCTTCAAAAGGATGCATGAATACCATGAACCCTTGTTTGCTTCCGCGCAGGTCTTCGACCCCTCAATTGCTCTCTTCTTTGAACTTTCATTCGCTCGCCTTTTGGTGGTGGTAGAGAGAAAAACTTCTCTGAGGCTTGTGTTTGCTTCCGCGAACAAAGCGCGTCATTGTTCGTCAACAACCTTCTTCAGCCTTGATTATGTTTTACTTTAATGGGTTTACCGGAAATAAGGCAGAACTAACCAAATCAATAAAGTCTCGCGAGGTCTTTATAGATTAGTACGGATATGCCGGTAATAAACGTAAGATCACCTATATTCTATCCGTTTTTTTCCTTCCTAGCTGAAATGTATGCAGCCAAGTTGAAACAGGGCATGACAGCAAAGTTTCAGATAGCTGGTTATGATCATCCCGGTAAGCCTTTAGAGAAAGGCGAGGTACGGGTGTCGCTGACTCGGCAGCCTGGGAAGCTTCAGTGATGAAAGCTACTTTCAGAGCGGGTGCAGAGCAATCAATAGCGACTTCATCTCAAAGCCCAATCTGTTGCCTTTTACTTGGGCGGCGGCAGGCGGCCACGGCTACCAAACTATCTTCTAGTTTGGATAGAGTTGGCTGAGATAGCAAACCCCGAGATCCTGGACTAATAACGAAAAACGCTTGAGAGGTTGAATATATGAGGAGGCAATAGTGGCTTTTATACGTGATCCTATGTCATGCTTTGTTTAGCAATTCTCTTATCTGCGTTAACTAGTCTCCGTTACTATGTGCTTCCTCCTCCAGAAATCCAAGTGAAAGGTAGTAATATTCAACTTATAATTATGAAACAGATATACACGCTAACTATAAGAGGAAAGCAGGTGCCCCTATGTCCAATGGAAAAAGTAACCCAGAGGTTTCGGTAAAGCAAAGACTACTGTCGAAAGCAGCAAAACAACCAAATAAGTAGAGTTAAAGAGCCGTATGATAGGTAACTATCTCATATGGTTCGGAGAGGACTCCAGTACTCTGATTAGTGATTAGGGAATGGTTTCATTCTATTAAACATACAGGGAATTGAAGGTAGCATTTCACCTATGTTAAGTCACGGACTGGTTCTCTTAGCCCCTCCTTTATGTGTTGGTGCTCTATATGACAGACATAAGACTTGACTTGTGAAATATTATGGAGGGTTAGTTAGCACCATGTCAATTTTCTGTACCATTTCCTTATTTTTCACTTTAGCGAATATGAGTTTATTGGGTAGTAGCAGCTTTATCGGGGAATTTCTCATCCTAATAGGAGCTTTCGAAAGGAATAGCTTAGTGGCCACACCAGCGGCACTCGGGATGATTCTAGGCGCAGCTTATTTTCTTTGGTTATATAATTGTGTGGTTTTTGGGAATTTCAAACCTAATTTCCTAAAAAAATTTTCCGATTTAAATAGAAGAGAAGTTTTCATTTCTTTACTCTTTATTGTTGGAGTTATTTGGATGGGTGTTTACCTTGAAGTGTTCTTAGAGTGTATGTATACTTGTGTGAGTAACTTAGTGTAACATGGAAAATTTGATTAAGAAACAGAAAAAAGAGGTTCGAAGAAATGTTTGACCATGATTTCTTAGCACTTTTCCTAGAGATCTTTCTTATTAACGCAACTATAACTTCGCCTATTTATGGAGTTGTATTTAGTACCTCCAAAAGATATGATTATCCACCGTTAGTTTGTAATGTGGGTTGGCTTGGTTTACCTAGTGTTCTAATAACCATCTTATTGGTTGCCGCTGGCGCACTGGTTGCCAATTTATTCTATAATAATTTAATAATAGACAATTTTACATATTTTCGCTAAATTTTTCCATCATTAAGTACGGCTAGTACTATTCCTACGTGTTTGGATTATTTCAAAGAAGAGAGTTTGAATGCTCCTGAATTTATTATATTAATTTTACTTTCTATTTGCAGTATGTTTTTTATGATTTTGGCTTACGATTTAATTGCGACGTATTCAGCTATTGAGCCTTAAAGTTTATGTTTCTATGTGATTGCAGCATCTAAAAGAGACTCTGAATTTTCCACAGAAGCCGGCTTAAAATATTTTATTTTAGGTGCATTTCCATCTGGAATATTGTTGTTTGGTTGTTTCATGATTTATGGGTTTACTGGAGTTACCAACTTTGAGGAATTAGCCAAGATCTTTACTGGATATGAAATCACTTTGTTCGGTGCTTAATCTAGTGGGATCTTTATGGGGATTCCATTTATCGCCGTAGGTTTTTTATTTAAAATAACTGCAGTTTCTTTTCGGGCGGCCGTAAGACGGCCTATGGGTACCGACAGATCGCGGCCAATCTTAAGACTATCGGGGGCGCCGCCTTCGTGCGTGCGCCGAGCGTGGAACTAATCACTACCTCGTAAGAGCGTTGGGACCATAGCATGTTACAAAGATGCGGTTGAGGGCGCAGCTCGCCGCCCCACAGGGAGGGCTACTCAAGAGCACCGCGCAAGCTCTTCTATAGTGTCACACGAGATAAGCCCGCCTGGCGAATCGAAGTTATCTTTTGATTTGGATTTTTTCTTAGGCCACCCAGTAAACCTGTGGTAAAAGCACAGGGGAAAAGCGCGAACGCGCGCTGGCTGGTGTGCTTCCTGCCTGTCGAGGTGGAAAGGCGACAAGGTTCAGATTGGAGCTATAAACTGCGAGGGAGCTGATTACCCGACTTTTTGGGGACAATTGACAAAACGATATCTCGAGACACCGAGAACCATAGGCTGTACCGGCGAGATCCAACGGTGAACTAAATCCCCGGTTGGAAGTCAGAGGACCCTTAGTACCCACTCGCCTTCTCAGCGCTTTGCGCCGCCAAAACCTTCGGCCTTTATTTGTAAAGCCAACTAAGTAAAAGGAATCTCTCAATAAATAAATATATAAGTGAAAACAATTCATTCCCAAGGCCCATAGGACCCTTTGCTTTGCGCCAAAGGCAAAGCCTCTTCTTTTGACCTTGTTGAGCTCTCTTCCCCCTTCGAGATCAAGGTCAAAGCGCGGAGCGCGTTCTCGCGCGCGCTTCCAATACGCTTTATTATCTCCCGCCTTCGACCTAGAATCGAGGCCACAGAGAGTTCGAATAATAATTTTTTTATGTTTTCTCTTTAACTATTCGAGGCTTAGAAAGGAACACAAAGGCAGCCTCTAGATCTTCTCCAGATTCTTGTTTGTCTGACGTTTCCCGAAATAAAACGCATGGTTAGCTTTTGGGCAAGAGCAGTTGGCAAGCAAACGAAGGCCGAAGGTGGCCGGCCGTACGCGTTTTCCGAAGGCTGGGACGCACCACTATAGGAAAAGGAATAAATATATTTGATTACAAGGACAAAAAAAAAAGTTTTTTTTTGGTCGAAGAGAACGAAGTTATTCGAACCTTGGTTCGCTTTGCAAACTAGGTGCGAAAGCGAGGGAAGAAAAAAAGTTTTTTTCTCGGCCGGCTGAGGGAAGCACTGACAACACCAGAGGGGAAGGGGTCTATGCAGTACCCGCCTATACTAGGCAGGTTTCACCCTACAGAATCCACTGATAGCATGGTGACCTGGTTGTATCCGACTCCGTGTGGAATGGAGCTGGAAGCGGACCTGGGAATATGTAATCTGAGTTAAGTAGAGTGTCGAGAGTCGTATAATGGGCGACTATCTAGTATGGTTCGGAGAGCACAATAGTAGGTCATTCGGCGGAAATTCTCTCAACTGTTCGCTTAGCGAGTAGCGAGTGAACGACAGCCTTGCTGCACGGCTCGGTGAACGAACTTTCGACTCTATATATGTGGGCGCCTGATGTATACGAGGGTTCACCTACCCTGGTTACAGCATTTTTTTCCATTGCACCTAAAATCTCTATTCTTGCCAATATGTTACGTGTGTTTATTTATAGTTTCTATGATCCGACATGGCAATAACTATTCTTCTTCTGCAGCATCGCTTTTATGATTTTAGGAGCACTGGCTGCCATGGCCTAAAACAAAGTAAAAAGACTTTTAGCTTATAGTTCTATTGGACACGTAGGTTATCTTCCAATTGGTTTTTCACGTGGAACTATAGAAGGGATTCAATCACTATTAATTGCTATGTTTATTTATGTATTAATGACTATCAATGTATCCGTCACAGTTTTAGCATTACGTAAAAACCGCCTCAAATATATAGCGGATTTAGGTGCTTTAGCCAAAACTAATCGTATTTTAGCAATTACCTTGTCTATTACTATGTCTCCATACGCAGGAATACTTTTGTTAGCTGGATTTTGTAGCAAATTCTATTTATTTTTCGCTGCTCTAGGCTGTGGGGCTTACTCACTAGCTTTTGTAGGAATAGTTACTAGCGTTACCAGTCGTTGGGCGGCCGGAAGGTTGCCTAAAGTCAGTGTGGGAGACCTCCCTCGGTACGAGGTTATCCGTGCACCGGACACGTAGCTTACCGAAACGTCGCGAGACGGATGGGAACATAGCATGCTACAAAAGGGCAAGTGAGGGCACAGCCTGCTAGGATCTCATGCATGAAACTACCCAAGATCCTTGTCCCAGTCCGCTATCACTATACGAGATGAACCTGGTTTTGGTGAATCAGAGTACCCTTCGGTGTGATAAGACTCTCAGGCGCGCGATCATACGCTGAGGTGCTCCCTGCCGGTTGTTGGAACAATGCAAGCCGGACGAAAACAAAGGGAGCTGATTACCCATTTTATTGGGGACAGGGTACGAATTGACATCTTGATGTGATACGCCTTTAGGTAATAACGGCAAAGTCTATCCGGAAAAACCCGAATAAGAGGACCGAAGCGAGAAAGCGGCGCTTTCTACACAAGGAGAAAAAAAACTTGTTTTCTTCTTTTAGTTCAAAAGTTCGAAGAAAGAACACATGGCAAAGAAAGATATATTCTTCTGTATTTTCTTCTGTTTCACGTTTCGCTTCGGAAAAACTTCATCCGCTTCCGCGAAAGGGCTCTGCGATGGATGGCAGAAGGCCTGTAGTACCCACCTACCTGGCCTCCCGGACACCACTGGAGTGAGCCAGTAGTAGGGAAGAGGCCTAAGTGCCTACCAAGTCTTGGTAGGCTATACTCTACACATTCACAAAGCTCAGCCCCCTGAATCCATTCATTAGATGTGTCTGACAGAATTGAAACTAGGGCCGAATAAATTCTTGTGAATCTTTGGATGCAGAGCCTTCTGAACAGGGCCGCAGCAGGTCGGATATATCGCTTCCGCCGTGGATCATGAATACACAAAGCTCTAAAGTTACCCAGATTTTAGAAAACTAAAACCAGACAGTTACACCATCGACGGTACCTCGCTAGAGCAACTTGAAAAAGGTGCCGTGAATGGGATCTCGGTGAAGTGGAGCCCAAAGAAAGAGCCAAGCGGAGGAGGAAGAAGCGGGCAAGAAGAGAACGCTTTTGCTTCTCTGCCCCGCTTTCAAGACCGGCTGGTATAACAAAAGGGTCTAGAAAACAGGCTTTCATATATTTATTATCACTCAGATTCCATGGGTTCCGACCTAAAGCCCACATACAGCCAGCCCTTCGCTCGCTTAAGCGTGACGTCAAAAAAAACCAGACAAACCGATCAGAAGATATGAAGCAGTGCTTTTATTCTACCCGCCATGGGATATTGATGGGTGTCATTTGCATAGAGCTAAGAAATGAAAGGGGCGCTGAGAGGCGCAGGAGAAAGCGCATTGCGCTTTTTCCCACCTTCCTTCGTCAAGGAGGACGGCGGGCGCCAAACAGGGCACACCCCAAAAGAAGCCGCCCTCCCTTAGCGACTGACTACGTATATAAGCTTGACAAATGAGTGGAAGATGCTCCTGAAGCAACCGAGGAAGGAGGCGCAGAGCAATTAACCCCGTCCAATCAAAAGAGTTGAACATTTCCAACGGAGAGGCGAGAAAAAAGAGAAGCAAGCTTGCCCAGCGGACCCTTTTTTCGCGAAAAAGTCGTTGTTCAACCCTTTCTTAACTCGCCAAAACAAAAGAGTAGACAAAACAAGAATGTTTTCTTCTCGGAGGAAAAAGCCTCGGCCGGCTCTGCAAACAAAAAGGCGAAGCCATAAAGCGGCGCCGCTTTCTTTGCGCCTTCTTTCTTCTCGGCCTCGGCGATAGAAGCCCACTTTTCGGCGGCTCGTTGGGGCCTTCCTTTCGCGAAAGCGAACAAAGGGTCGAAGACCAGCAGAGCGTAAGGCCCGGCGAAGAAGCAATTACCTTTGTTTTTCTCTGCCTGAAAGCGTTAGCGCTTTACTTAGGGGTCGAAGACCTCAACTACTAAAGGCTGGTTGAATGGAAGCACATAGAAAAGAAGCTACAGGCAAAAAAAAGAGGGGCCGCCGCCCGCCGCCGGCGGGCGGCGGCCGACCCTTTAGCTTCGCGCGAGAGAAGAGGCGAAGCCTATTTGATCGACCTAAGAGTCCTCTTTGGAAATAAAAATAAAAGCGCTGCGTTCTTTGCTTTTTATTGGTTGAAGCCTTCCCTGCCCTGTAGAGTGTCATGAGAAGGCTCTTGGAAAGGATTGAAAGAAAAACCTGCGGTCTCTAGATCTTTTGTCGTTTGCTTACCAACAAAGCTGGGCTCCCCTGGAAAGCCTCAGAAATTACATTCGAAGCAAGTTGAGTTAGTGAGTCGTATAATGGGCGACTATCTTCTGTGGTTCGGAGAGGACTCAGTACCCCGAGGCACGAGACTTTCACTCTATTTTATTATATACGCTTTGTGAAAATAATGTATTTCGATACACCGGAAACATGGATTATATATAAACCCATGGATCGTGAGAAATTGTTACTATTAGCAATTACTTTATTCTCTACCACTTCTTTCTTTCTATATCCTTCTCCCTTGTTTTTAGTTACTCACGAAATGGCGCTAAGTTTATGTTTGTAAGTTGTATGTAAAAGTTCGAAAAAAGCTTGCGGGGAATCCTTGTAAGTTCCTCGTAGTAGTGGCATCATAACCTGCGAGTCTGGATTGTTTTTAAGGCTGAATTCGAGCAAGGCTTGGCTTTTGCTAAGAACCAGGAAAGCGCTGTGTTGATAATGACCTCCTGTCCCGTTTTCTTCTTTTACCCTCTTCCTTTTTCGCTTCTGAAGGGGAAGGGGGAAGGGAAAAAGAGAGTGGCCCCTTTGCAATGCAAATGATGAGGAAACCGGGTTCACCGCGCGCGCTTCGTGGGGCAATGACCCTGCAGTGCGAAGAGAGAGGAGCGCACCTGCGCTCTGAATCATGACAAATTCTTATTTATTTATCTGCCGCGTGGCGGGTGAAAGCAATCCCCTGCCAACTAATCTGGTGAAAATCTGGTCTAGAATTTCAGATCCTGGACTCGGTTGCTTGGCGAACGAAGTTTTTCACGTCGGCTTATTAGCGGGCCGGCCAGCATGCTACGCTCTTCGCTACGCCCTTTAGTTTGGTTTGTGCTACGCTTTTCGTTCAAGTGTTCAAAGATTACGGAGAGAAGAAGCGGCTACACCTGCTGCTGGGCAAGCGGAGGGCTTGGGGAATTTCCGGGGGCGGAGCGCAGCTTAATACCTGGACACACTATGGATGGAGGGTTAAAGCCCGGCGGGCGGGCCGCCGCGGGTTTGATGAAGACAAGAGAAGGAAAAGCGTGGCTTCGAAATCTAGGCTATAGGTCGGTCTAGACCTGCAACTTTAGCCTTTAGAAAGTAGTTCAGAAATGGTTTTTTACTCATATCTCTCTCCTTCCTCCTCCCCGCTTAGCTTTGCCATGAACGTCGTAGTCGCCCTGCCCTGAAGAAGCGAGCGGTCAAAAGCAAGCTTGCTTTTTTCGCTTTGTTCGCCTCGCGCGCGACCCCTGGCATGGTACAAGCCAACAAGGCGAAAACTGGCTTGCCTGCTCGTGTCGAGGCCACTCGGCCGCGGGCGGCCGGCGGCCTCAGGGGCCGCCGCCCGCCGCCGGCCGCCTCTGTGCCTTCGGCCTCCGGTTTGCCGGTAAGCACAATCACTTGTCCGAAAGCATAAGCGGGCCGGTACATACCAACTCGAGCGGAAAAAGGGACTTGAACCCTCAACCTCAGCCTTGGCAAGGCTATACTCTACCATTAAGCTATTTCCGCCACACTGAAGTAAGGTTTTAGTAAACAGGCAAAAACCCTTTTTTTCTCTTATCTGCTTTACGCTTTCTTGAGAGCAGAGCCGTTGGCAAGCAAGTAATAGAGCCGCCCTAGCTCAAGCGAGAAGCCGCCGCCGATCAAGGCCGCAGTAAGAAAGGCTTGACGAATGAAAGCAGGGACGTAGTGGCATAGTTGGCAAAAACTAGCAAAAGCCCTTTCTTTTCTTCGCCTCATTCTTTTGGCTTTATGACGAAGCAAAGAAAAGGAAGCGCGTTATATTTATATGACGGCCGGCCGCTTCTGGTGTGCAATATTGACAGGGTAAAGAGCTTTTCTTTTTGGTTGACGTCATGAATTCTCGTAAATGAAGGGGAAAAAAAAATAGCGATAAACGAGCTACAGGCTGCAAGCTGGCTTTGTGCCATTTTTCTTGCTGTGCAGGGCCGGGGCCGCCGGCCGGGTATTCTTCTCAAAAAGAATCTCGTCCCTTTCGTCTAGGGGTATAGGACATCGTCTTTTCATGGCGAGAACACGGGTTCGAATCCCGTAAGGGACAAGCTTACTCTACATCATTACTACAGTTGCTCCAAACGGAAGAGCAAAATCAAAAAAGTTTTATGGTGCACAGAGGATTTTTATTAGAAATCAAATACAAGGGCGCGGGAGAAAAAAAGGCCGGCGGCAGCTCTAAAAGCCGCCGCGATTTATTGATTTCTCAAGCATGCGAAGGAAGAAGATCGCTTGGCTTGGTAAGCTGAGGAAAAGCATGCTTCTGTGCTGCTCAGAAGCCAATAATGCGAGACAGGGAAAGTAGAACAAGAAGAGCATAAATGATCTACAATAATTTATCTATTCACCCTGCCGCTTTCTCAAACCTTGTTCTTTTTTGCGCTTTCCTTCTTTACAAAGATCACGGGCTGGCTCTGCAGAGGCCTGGGGCACAGCGACTGCAGGTTCCAGTCTTGCTGCGAGCGAATAAAGCGTGAGAATCTTATAGATGAAGGTAACAACCTCTCCCTGTGTAGGCTTAATGAATAATAAGGCAAAGAGCATTAAAAAGCAAAGATTTTTGAGAAATGAAAGTTGAAAACAAATAGATTTGTTTTTGTTTTACGTCTCCTAGTAACGAAGGGCTTCTGAGAAGAAAAAACAAGGTGAACAGAATATGCCTACAATACTCATTAATTCGTCGTGGTAAAAAGTAAAAACAGCCCACGCAACGTACTCAACTAAATAAATGTCCTCAAAAGCGAGAAGTATGCCTGCGTGTTTCGATAAGAACACCGAAGAAAACTAATTAAGCCTTACGCAGGGCAAAGTACGTTTAACTAATTTAAATGAGCTAATTGCTTACATTCCAGGCGAAAGTCATAATTTGCAAGAGCATTCCGCCGCCGTGGGTGGTTCTTAGTAGAGGAGGTAGAGTGAAAGATTGGCCAGGTATGAAATACAGTTGTGTTCAAGGAGTCCAAGATTTGCTTGGCAGGGAATACCAGGTCAACAGGCAGATTTAGATATGAAAAAAAAACCCAAAAATGAAATATGAATTTGTTTGTGGAATCATTGAATTCAAGCCGTGTTTTTGCTTTATCCCCTGATTGCTTTCACCAAGACTCTCAGAGAGGAACGATGCGCGTAACAGAAAGCTTTTCTACGCCTCGCTTATCCCATCGTAGATCCTTATGCTATGCCCATAAGGGACTTGTGTTATCGAGACCCAGGGGCCATGAGACAAGCACATACAATTGCTCATACTATTCGAGCTATATAGCAGGGTTTAGATGAGAAACCAAAACAATTAAGAGAAAATTTGGTCCACATCTGCATAATTGATAGTGAAAAAACAAATCTCGTGCTATTGTTTATGAAACTTCCGTCTAGCTCATCATAGCCATGCAATAACACTTCTGATTCATTAGAAAATATCAAGCCTTTTTATGGAGTGGAAAGAATAATTTCTAGTACTACTTAATTAGTATCGTCTGTTATAGCAAAAAAGTCGTCAACAAACCTTAGCTATTCGATACTCGAAGCAGCTGCTTAGCAACAAGCAGAAGGAGTATAAGCTTAGATCCATGTTTATCTACTAAGATACTAGATAGTTCTTAAGAGATGAGGATGGCACGTAAAGAGAAGGATGATCTTCATAAACTTGCTGAAGCCCATCGTACTCTCTTTTTTATAGATGGTGGTAAACTTTTTTCAATGTGAATCGAGCTACAAGGAAGGCAAAGCGCAGAAAAGCTTAAAATGCACTTACTTCGCCTTTTTGTTTTCTTACTCTAGAAAAAAAGAGAAAGCTAAGCTTCTTTATGCTTTGCCTACTTCAAGACCAACCCCAACAAATGGGCCCTACCATGAACGGCCGAGAATAAGAAAAGCGTCTCCGAAGACAAGCTTGCTTCTCTTCCTAGAAAGAAGGAAGGGTCCCTCTTATCTGTTTTTGCTTCGCACTGGGCTCCTTCTGGTTGGCTTCGCCTGGTTAAGGGAGGGTGGGAAGGGAGTGGCTTTCAATAAATAAGCTTAAAAGCTACTATCTTTCTTTTATTGAACAATGGCATTTGCTCGTTTGGCTTACCTATCTCCGATCCTTCTTTGTTTGCTAATAGAGCGGCGGTAGGCTGGTGCTTGCTGGCACTATCTGCAAAGCAGATGGTAGGTAGATAACGCGAGTTACGATGGCCTTTTCCGTCCACCGCTGCCCGCCTTCTCACGGAAGCGTACGTGAACGTTACCGCCCCCCCCCCTACCAATAAGGCGACGGCGGAGCTTTTGTAAAGAAAGCATTACAGCCCGCCGCCGATTAAAGCATCACGGATGATAAAGGTCAGTTTTCCGCCTAAAGAGTTTGTCTGAAGAAAGAGAGAAAGGAGAAGGAGAGGGGAAGTCAGCTCCCCTCCTTGTTTTAGTAAGAATTAATCTTCGAGGTCCTGGGACATTATTGGCTTACGCCAACAGTTAACTTTGCAACGTCGCATCCCGTGCGTGCTGCGTTCACAAGGTAGGTAAAGGTCTCCATTGGTGTGCATCATCGCTTTGTGTCATCAACAACAAAGCCAGCTCTTTTATTATGTTGATGATGACGCGCTTAAAGTGATGCAGCAACAGATTTGGTGCTTTCTCTACCTACCAGTTCCTTAATGAAGGTTTATAGCATCATTGAAGTAAGTGCAATTTGGAGTAGTAGAAACATAAACTTATGATATACCGACACCTAATTCTGAACCAGTTGATACGAATACTACCAGAAAAAAAGCAAGATGTGCTAAATACATAATACCCCCCATAGATAGCATAGTCCGAGCAAACCCACTTGAAATCTTCACTGAACTATGACCAGCCATCATATTGGCGAATAAACATATTCCTAAGCTTAATACGCGAAGACTATGAGGAAACGGCTCGAGCATTACTAAGAAAGGAGCTAACGGCAATGCTACTCCTCGAGGTAAAAAGAATAGGGTCAATAGTTCATTCACTGGGCTGTACAGCAAAGCTGACATCTGCCCGAGTGACCGTAACGAGTGCTCTCCGAACCATGCAGAATAGTAACCTATCACACGGCTCACCAACCCGAACTAGCAATGGTTATGAAACACCCCACCTATGACCATGTGCCGCGCCCTGACTTCTCTGGCGCTACAAGCTAATCTGTTTTCAGCGCACCGCCGCCGATTTACACGATCGGCCGGCCTTTAAAATCATTCAGTTGAATCACGTCCTTCGGCCTACGGTCTTTCGCCACAGCATACCGTGGCCTTTTCTTTTCAGAAGGCCCTGCCGGAGCATAAAACTCTTATACAGCTTTCTCCATGGATCTGCCTGTGTATTATCCACTCGCCTTCCCCAATATAGTAACGGTTTGACGGCGGCGCTTTGCGAGACCTCTGTGTCTTGGCCTACAATGCATATAGTCTATGGCAGGTCTTTGCTAGATGAGAAGCAAACTTGCGTCAAATAGTAATTGCACAATTTTCTTCCCTCCGCCAACTGCGTTTTGGAAAAGCGCCAGCCATAGCGAACATCTTCGTTTGGATGTCGCCCACCGCCTGCCGCCGACCAGCGGCGGCCTAGTCTTAGTTAGAATGGTTGACCATTCGCTCAGACATGGTCGCTTAGGGTTTGCGACATGATAGTAGTTAGTAAGGCCTATTTATAAAAGTATGAAAGTCGTTCCATTAAGGTTTTGGGGAAGAAAATCGCCGTACCTGGGAGCTGAGCGAGATGAAGAAAGGCCTCAGAAAAAAGACCAGAGCAGAGAATAAGCTAACTTAATGTCGTCGATTACACACACAGCCTGGCAGTTGATAAGTGCTAAGCTCTTGTTCTTCGCGCTTTAGAAAACTCAGAAAAGATCATTTTGATTTCTTCTCTTCCCGCCAGGGCACTCTTCGTATCGCCAACGCGCCTCGCGCACATTTTTTGAACTTGCCGCGACCAAGTCTGAAAGTGTTTTTCTTCTAGTTCGACGATGAGTTAAAGGCCGCCGCCGGACCAGCATTGAAGAACATCTAGTACCCGCTCGTCTGGCCGCTCGCGTGTTATCCGCCGGCCAGACACTGGAAAAAAGGAAGTTATTTTTCGGCCGGCCTAGATTATTTCAAACGATTTATATATTCTTGCGCTTTTCGTTTTCACTTTCCTAATCCTTCTACAAGCTAATTCAGAGAACAAAAATATCGTTTTCTCTGAACGTTGGAAAGCACGAGAAGGGAGTAGTATCCAATAGAACCACGAGCCCAGTGGCTTGGCCACGAGGCTCAACCGCGCACCCGCAGCCTGTGGCCTTGTGCGACTTTCCTCTTTTGCTAAACGATTTATCTTGGCCTTACTATGCTCCACGGCCGGCCTTTATGGACAAAGCGCGCGGACGAGTTAGTTTAGCTCGAAAGCACCACATTATAGGACAATAAGCAAGTTCTCAGCGTGTTCTTCAAGCATTGGCGGCGCATTGGCACAAGCCTGCACTCCTTTCTTTTCGCTTTCGCCCTTGACCGTGCTCCCCCCTCAGAATAGAGGGAGGGAGGGGAAGGAGGAAGAAATAATACCAACAAAGCCACCGTGCTCTGGAAGTCTCTGCCTGCTTAATGCAGGCCGGCAACAGGTCGAGACCCGGCTTAAGCTGCGCCAGTTTTACAGAAAGCGAGTATACATACGTTCCTCAGGATGTAGCGTACCCTGTGGCCTGGGATCAGAAAGCGCCCTAAAGCCAAGGGTAAAAGACACATTGTTTTTTGTGCAGCCCCAATTGGCTATACAAAGCCTCGGGGGCAACGAGGTCTCCCTTCAAAGATGTAGACTCTATAAACTAAGATTACTAAAAAACCTTGCCTTATTCCTCTCGAAAAACATGTTTATATATCTTTCTGACGTGCCTTGCGCGTTCTCTTCTACCTACGGCTTCTTCTTCTCTTTTTCCCTCCTGTATTGAATCAGGGTGCCGCAGTTTCCTTAGTACCATCTTCCTTAGAACTTAGATTAGGTACTAGCTTCAGCGACCCACAAACCTTCGACCTCATGACCTTCGTTCATCGGCCTTTGGCCTTTGGCCCTTTCCTTATTAAAGTGGCTCAATATCCAATGAGTGCGGCGAAGTCGTTCAGAACATGTCCAAGCATAGTATTTTCTTATGTTTCATCCGAGCTTCAAACCGAGCTCTTCGCACCTCTCGAGGAGGAATGTGCGATATCCACTTGGGTCTTGTGTTCGTCGATTTAGGCTCCTTCCCCTCTGCTGTATAGTGCCAGCGCCCTGCAGCCTAACGAGGTTGTTTTGCAGTAGGCCGGTATTACGAGCCCTCTGCCCCATTCGAAAAACCGGACATCCGAATGGTTCACCGGTTCCACTAAATGCTCCCATGTGTTTGGAGTGCACAAGTTGCACTTCCGATGCTTACAAATCCATATAGGATCTTGGTTTCCTGTCTGTTTTGGCACGTGCGCTCAGTTTCTACGCAGTGCCAGGAAAGGCGCAGTGTCGCTTCGTCTTCGCCAAAAGCGTCGCCCGGTTTTTGATCCCACCAGCATTTCGTGTCACCAATAACCTGTTCAACTGTGCCTCCAGGACACGGTTAAGGTTCATCCAAGGGGTGGGTTGGCTAGCCCGGCCTTTCTTTTTGCTTGCAAAACGGACAAAGTCTGTTTTAGAGAATAAAAAGCAGGGAAGCAAGCTTATTCTGTGCTTTATGTTTCCCTGATCTTCAGCCCTCGAGGAAAGCGTTAGCGTTGCCTTAGGGGCTTAGAGGAAGAACAAACAAAAAGGTTTCTTCTCCTCCTGCTTCGTTAGCTTCACAAACGAAAGGCGCGGCTTAAAGAAAAAAGTAAAAAAGCTTATATCTCTTTTGTGTGCAGCTTCAAGAAAGCGCTTTGCGCTTTCTAAGAGAAGAGCTTTATCTCTTCCCTTTTCGAAGACGTATTCCCTTCTCTGAGCACCTTTCACGACATGCTATGTTCCCCCATTCAAGTTCGTCGCATGAGGTGTCTCTTTGTAGATAAGTCGTGCCCGTCTCTCTGCGAACGTCTGCAAAGCCTGCTCCGGGGCCTAGTCCGCTATCTTGAGAACAGTAATTCATTTAGTGTGTCATCGGTTGCCCAACTGAAAAAATGAAGCCCATGTATTTTGAATCCAGGTAAAGTCATTCCAGGAGAAGGAGAGAATAGAAGACCCAAGGTAAATAAAAAATAACTTATTACTGTAAAACTATAAAATATCATACCGATAAAATTACGAAATAATAGACAAGTGAAAGTGACAAATATCAACGAAAAGAACCGTTATTTCACTAAAGAAGGACCACTTATTTATTCGTTCACCAAGTTAAACACAAAATCATAAATCATTTCCACGAAGAATTGCCAAGCATTTAATACTAAGTGTCCTCCATTCGGGGTGACAAAATAAACTAGAAGCAATACTAGACTGATAGTTAGTGGCATGAACAAAAATGAATTGGGTTGGTAGGGGATCGCTCTACGTTCGGGAAAGCCCCCGGAAGTTTTTAGAAGCTGCTCTCCTCCAAAAGAACCGTACGTGATAGTCTCCTATCATACGGCTCTTCTCTTCGTATGACCCGTGTACCAAGAGGCCTGAAGGCTCAACGGAGGGCCGGCGGCCCCTCTTGCAGGTTGGTTGTTTCCTTCCAGACCACTCCAGAATAACTTTGCCAGGAAGAGCCAGGACTACATTCCTCACCGCTCTTTATGTAGGAAGTTTTCTATCCATCCTCGGGCGCATTCCACAGTCTCTTGGGCACTCGCCCTCATAGCTGTCACCCTAAAAACTACCCGCGCGTTCTGTCTAAGATTCTCTAGGCTTGACCGGCGTTGTGTACCGGCGTGAACATAGTTCGTATCCCGACTTAGGGGCTTCCTTTCACCGTTTACCATTGGCTACTTGAGTAGGTCAGTCCTCATATTCGTCCTCGTTTCAGAAAAGCGGCCATCACCGGGATTCGTCAACCTATCTTGCACAGAACACTTTCCTGACTCCGCGGCATCGAGGTAAACGGGAGTTGGATTATCGTCTAAAACCCCGACAAAGTGTTTCCACCATCAAGTAGTGGGTGCGAGCCCCGCACATAGATAGAGAATACAAGTTTCCTATATGAATAGGAATCAATGGAATAATTGCAAATTGTTCTGGTGGACTGCAAGCCGTGATGAATTCTCTCTTTTTTTCTAATCTTGGCACGAGGCGAAACCATCAAGCTGCTTTGCAGCTTGATGAATTTAAAGGTGAAGTCTTGAAAGGCTATGGCTGCGCTGCAAATAGAGGCCGGCCAGAAGCCGCCTTCCCTCGAAGCCAAGCCTGATTGACTCTTTTGCGCAGCAGATGGGAAATAAAAATTACCTTTCCCCTTTGAAAGTTTCAAAGAAAGCACGTATTAAGAATAATTACACCTTTCGCTTATATAAACGCGCTATAACTTTTCTATCAGGTTAACAAAGTTCAGCTTCTTTCATTCTAGCTGCGGCGAGCTTTTCCACCCCTTCGGTAAGAAGATTGGACCTTGCCTAAGTAAGGTAAGTTCTATGGTTACAAGGATCAGAGGCGGGTTCATCATATTGATTCTTTTGCGCGACTTGAAAAACGACCATGCGTATAGAGGGCTAGTCATCCCAACTAACGGAATGTTCCTAGCTTATCATGCATTTCTGGCAACGGAGAGAGTATGAGGTGTGAAGAACAGGGTAAGAGGTTTATGATACGACATAATATAAGCTGCTAAGAGTGGCAAGACTGTTTGATCAACGTAAGTGAACTGTGCGACGACGTTTTGTCGAATGAATCGCCACACCCTACGAGCTGTACTGACTAGGGCCGTGGTTGGGGACATGATGAGACGGTGCTGCGTACTCCGTTCGGTAAAGGATCACCGGAGTGAAGCACAAGATCGCCAAATATTGCCAGTCAACTTGTCGACAAAGTCGACCCATGGGCCCCCCTATAGATTGGTTGTGAGATTAGATAGCAAGGCAGGAGACAATTAAAGAAGCAAAGGCCGAAGGGTGAGATAGGCGTTATTCTGGCCCTAAAATAATAGATTTGTTGTGGGTCCTAACTTAGGTGACAAAAGGCTGAAAAAGCCCTTCATATGGCGCGAAATTCACATTTTTGGTGCGCGCGGGTTAATTGCGTGCGGTATACGCAACTCGCAGGCAAAGTGGCAAAACACGTAATGGTATATATAACCGCTGGAGCCAGCCAGAAGTGGTGTGCGACATCGCTTTGCCTGGGCCTAAACTCTTCTTCGACACTGAAGGCGTATGCGGGGAAAACTCGTAGCACGTGCGCCTATCTAGGGAGGCAAGCTCGAGCCTCCTCCTTACAATCAAGCCTAGAGAAATTGCAATATTATAATTATGTACCTATCATCTGTGAGCCCCTTTACTTCACTTGTAAAATAAAGATTTCTCCAAAGTAAACACATATAAAACATGTCCCAAGCGCTTTACACGAAAGTATAGTACACACAGCCCCATGAAACATGCATTACCTTTGACCTTGAATTAGCTTTGTGGAATCTCATATACCGAATAAAAACACATAAGAGTATATAGCACTCTTACCCACTTATGAATACCGGGTGAAAAAGTAGATGAATTTCGGACTCAAGTTTACGTTAACGATTAGTCTTGTTTTGACACAAACTTTGACGTAATTTTCCTGTTTACAGGTTCACTTATATTCCTATTTCTTTCCGACGACGTACATAAATCTATTAGTTTAGTTAACAAATTCATTTTTATGTTGAGACTAGCCAAGTTTTCGCAAACGGTTTTAATAAGGAAAACCACAAGCATTTACTTTTCTCTGTATTCATTATTTAGTACCATCTAGCAACTAGATTAACCTATTCCTTCTCCTACATATATCTACTCTTTGGATAGACTTCCAAAGTTTAGCTTAGCTACGTCAGTTTGTGGTTCAAGAGGACCAGTTCGGGAAACCAAAAACCTTAGAAAGCACGGCCGGCGGGCGGTTCTATAGACTAAACGGGACATCGAGCTTAGCAGGGAAAGCCAACAAGTTTTTGTTCTTTAGAATATTGCCTTCATCTTCATCGGAACGCTACGTGTTGTTTTTGGCGTTCAGTGTTCAATTTTGCATTTTGTGGTAGTCACAATTTTCCATTTCAGATGATGCTGCGGAGTGATGCGCACCTTTGGCCTCAGCTTCGGCTGAGTCTGCAGCGGAGCTGTATGGCGAAGCGAATCGCTTAGCTTTAGCTGAGGTAGTTGGCCGAGCTCCGCCGCTAGCGTCTAGCGAGGGCAGCAAGTGCAGAAGCTGTCTCTAAGAGCAAGAGCAGTAAAGAGAGATAGGCGCCTCTTTTTTTGTTCTTAAACTGGCTTCCCTGCTGCAGAGCCTGGGGGGGGGGGGAGGGAGAGGAAGCACCCTTGACACGTGAGTACCCAGCAAGCCCCCCCTCCCCAGCAAGTAAAATACACTGTGTTAAACGCTAAGCAAGCAAAGCAATGCTTAGCTTATTATAGTAAGGGTAAAGAGAGAAGGTTGGGCGGTTCTTCGGGCGGGTAACCGCCCAACTTAGGTTAGAGTAAGCCAGGCCAAGAAAGGGCTAGTTTTACGTGCAATATCTCATAGCAGTGTTTGCTTGTGTCACTACGTGGTCTTTGGCTGGCTGTCAGTTTGCAGGTTTTTTAGTAAGTCCTATCTCGGGCCAATGTCTAGGCAAAGCTTTCGCAGAGCTAAGGCTACAGCGTAGCCATGCCGTAGCGAAGCGACCGCCTCCGCTTAAGTTAAGGCGGAAATCCCTGGAGGGCTCATAAAAGAAAACAAGTTTTCTTCCTTGAGGCCCGCCCTCTTTTGCTCGCCAATTGCTCTGCCCTCAACCATGTGCTTTCCAATTCTGATCAAACGTAATTTTCTTTCAATTGGTCGGGAAGCAGAAGTCAAAAGCGCTCATTTACCTAGCTCAAGATTCGTTCCACACGGAAACTATTCGAAGCCGCCGCCGTTAAGCTCCTGGAGCCTCCAGTGAGAGAAAGCTCAAAGTATCTCCTCAAATGACATGAAGAATGAAATGTACAAATTTGCTCATTCATTATCATACAAGATAAATAATAATCTGCTTTGTGCGGATTCATGACGGACGAGTCGAAGAAGGCTCGGCTTGCTTCTTCTGCGAGGCGTCTGAGAGCTGTGGTTGCCTTCGCCGGAGCTGCGCTCCGCCATGCCCGAAGAAGGCTTGCGTTCTCTGAGGGCTACCGCTTCTCAAGCTCAAGAAAGGACGGAGTGAGCATCTAGTTCTTTGTTGGTTGCTTCTCTTGCATCACCTTCCATCCAGCCTTTATATTATATAAGGCCGAAGCAGAATTTCGTATTGCAAGCTCTCTCACTTTTTTAGCACTTCTTCCAATGGCCCGGCTATCCTAGCAAGACCTCCTCTGGGGCCAACATTTTGGTTGAGCTGCGTATCCGTGTTGGCTGTAGTTGTTTCCCGGCCTGGCTTGTGTTTGCTTGCATTATTTGATAAAAAGATGATGGGTAGATCTCTGTCAAAGCAAATGATAAAAGGAACTTAGTAAAATAACCATGATACTTTTTTCTGTTCCTTCGAGCATTGCTTTAGTCTCCGGTGTTACGGCGACACGTGCCAAAAATCTAGTCCATTTCGTTTTATTTTTAATACCCGTCTTTCGCAATACTTCAGGTTTACTTGTTTTGTTAGGTCTCGACTCCTTCGCTATGATTTTTTTAGTGGTTTATGCAGGAGCTATTGCTGCTTCATCTCCATCTGTAGCTATGACGTCAAATATTAAAATAGCAGAAATTCACGAGAATGTATTGCGCTATTTACCTGTGGGTGGTATTATTGGACTTATTCTTTTGCTGGAAATCTTTTTTATTGTAGATAATGATTACATTCCAATATTACCAACGAAACTGAGTACAGCCTATCTAACATATACAGTTTATGCTGGAAAGATATAAAGTTGGACTAATTTGGAAACCTTAGGCAATTTACTTTATACCACCGTGCGACATGGAGACATTGATAGCAATATGGGGGAAGTTTCCATCAGGTAACGGTTTCGGCCTGACCTCACCTAAGCATGCCTTGACTGAAAAGACTGGGTATGAAGCCTTGGGGACAAGTGTACTTCAATACTGAGGGCTATGGTAAGCCGAAGAAGGACAGCGTAGGCAAATGTATCCAAGCCTCGTGAGAAGTGACCAGGGCGAGCCACTGGGCTCGACTGGAGAGTTTGAGCGACTGTGAACGGATCAGCCTCTGATGGTTGGGCACGTTGAAACCGCCCGAGTTCACCGGGGTAGAGTACAGTCCTAGAATTGGCATAGATTTGGTGCTATCAATGGAACATGATAAGCCCATATCTTTCCATCTGGAGGTGAGCCCGTAAGGGCGCATAACGAAATATGGGTATAGGAAGCCCCAAGAAGCGAAGGCCGAGCTGTGCTCAGATAGGGTGGTGGCATGGCCTGCATCGAAAGGTGGCTGACTTAGATAAAGTAACATTCACCCCAAATGGATCGAAGCAAATCGGGGGGCAGCTTGACTTTAAGCATAGAGTTCAACCATGAAAGCGGCGCCCAACCACAACGTCCTGCCAAGAACATCTCGTAGTGGTCTGGAAGTCTGGAAAAAGGTCTACGCACTCCACAATTAGTCACTAGTCTCAGCGCACAGGCCCCCTGTGCGTCGGATCTACATTCAAAGGGACGCTATTGATCATGCTTTCTTGTCGCGGGCTTCGACCTGGAACCCCTTAAATCTGGTGCTAGGCATGTTTGCGCATGAACAAGGCCCCCCCCCCCCAGCGGACGCCCGCCCGCCGCCAGGGGCATTTGAGAATGAATTTGAGTTGTATGAAGGGAAACTTTCACGTATGGTTCTCAGGAGGGGGAAAGCCCTAGGGCCTACCTATTCAAATTATTTTACTTTGTTCTTGTTTTCTAGTTTTATTTTATTGGTAGCCATGATTGGGGCTACAGTACTTACTATGCATAAAACTACTCGGGTCAAAAGACAAGATGTGTTCCGACAAAATGCTAGAGATTTTCAGAATACTATAAAAAAAATCAGAAAGATCTGAGGTGAACCACTTTCATTTTATGAGCGGACGAAGTGAACGAGAAACAAGATTATGTATTTCAGTGCCACGACGAGTATAATCAATCTTTGAACAAGGAGGCATCCTTTTTTGAGACGGGAAGCAATGAGCACAACAAAATCAGAGGTCGAAGAACGAAGTTAGGGGCGAAGCCACCATACAAACAAAGGCGCCGCAGAGCGCCGCCGGCTTGACGTTTTCTGGGTTCCAGAGAAGAAGCTTGCTTCTTCTCTCTTGCCGTTTTTGCAAACAAAGAGTCGAAAGAAGAAAAACGCGAATTTTAATGGCCTTTAGATACTTTGTTCGCGCAAGCGAACACGAGGTTTACAAAGAAAAAACAATGTATTTATTTTTTTTATTTGCGAAGAATAACGAAAAGTCGAAGGATAAGGAAGGCTGTATTTAGGTAGCAATTAGAGCCTTTGCGATTCCAAGCCAAGAAGAAGAGAGCCCCAAACAAAGCAGGAAGCCTCATATGCTTGCTTATTCTTGTTAGGCCAATCGAACGAACAAAAAGACGCCGTGGGACGGAAGAAGACGAAAAATCAGAAGCGTTTCTCTTTTCTACCTTTTTTCTCTGCCCCTTTCATTCGCAAAGCGAAGAAAGCGGGTAAACCGCTTTCCCCCGGAAAGCCGTAGCTTTCCTGGACTCGAGTCTCGCCCTTCCCTTCTTCTCTGCTTTCGCAAAAAGAAGGGAAGAAAACTTGTTTTCTTCTACGAGGAAAGCCCTCAACAAGCGAAGATATTTTTTTCGAACCTTCGCCAATAATTTTATAAGGCTTTCAGCCGCTGCGCTGCGCGCTTTTCTTCCACAAGCCTTATGGTCTTCGATCTTTCATTTGCTTGCCTTTTGGTGGTGGGAGATAATAATTTTTTTTTCTTTGAGGCTTTCATTTGCTTGCCTCTGGGTGCTTATTTTCATTTTCATAAAGCTAGGCAATCAAAGTAAGGCAGAGAAAATCAAAAGCAGAACAGGGTTAAACATCTTCTTATATATTGCCTTCCCAGGGTTTCTCCTTTGAGTTGGCTTGGAGAACAAAGGGTGTGTTGGATAATAAGATAAGCAGACGCCTCTTACTTATTCGCTTGACTTTTTTTTTGGTCTTCGACTTGGTAGAAGGATGAGCCCCGGGGCAAAGCCCGTGAAGCGCCCCAGCATCATAACTGATTCGAGGGAAGGACCTGCGTGCTGTAACTGCCAAAATGCGTAGGGCAGAGCGAATGAGGTGGCATGGCAGTTCGTTCTCTTATCTCGGTTACTGCATGGCCCTTGATGCCTTTCTCTCTTTTATCCAAAGTGCATTGTTTGACTGCTACTTTTGCCCCTACCGCTAATAAACAAAGGTTTGGCGCTCTTTTCCTCGCTCGGTAGCTCACTCTTTGTTTAGTAGCTCAGCGTTTAGAGCGAGTGACGGTTAAGTGCGGCGCTAAAGATATTGGTACAGGTTCTAGCTTTTTACTACAGCCTCGTTTGGAGCATGTCTAAGATGAGACCTCACCTTCATTTGAAAATCAATTTATAAAACCGTGTATAAATATAAACTAGGTCAGAGTTAGACCTCATGTGGATAAACCTTACTTATGCTTAAACGCAAGTCAATTGGTTTTTTTGACTCCTATCCATGTAACAAGCACGGCATGGTGTCAAGCTATCGAGCATGCAATGTGTGGATTTTAACTAAAAAGACCTTATATCTTGTTTTAAGGCGCGTAGCGTTCACCTGTCCCTATCAACGATGATAATATACTTAGTCAATTCATGGCCTACTATGTAATTACTATGTTGGTGTATAACTGAATGAGAGCCAGGTAGTGTCCTACTAAAACATGGATAATCAACCAGTTGCTTTATCTGCTACGAAGCCACTTTGCAGATATGGCCTTGGTTTGGCTCTTCGAACTTAGATTAGGTTTCCGAAAGGTTGATAATACTCAAAGCAAATAACTGAAGCTTTTGTAAGCTCTGTTGTTTACATATCACTTTCATGGTTAACAGAAAACTTATTTCTACTGATCATGTAAAACGGATGCAATCGTGCCAGGCACTTATCATGATTTATCCACGAGATGCATGATGCATTGTTTTTAGCATGTAGCTTGATAGCTACATACGTACGCAGATGAATCTGCCTGTATGGTGGCTTGGACTTACAGCTTTGTCCAGAGCACACAAAATAACCTAAAGCGATCCAGGCTTCAAAAAAGGGCCCTCTTTGGTTTGGCAACTTAATTAAGCATTGGAAGCCAAAAAAAGAACTCCCTCCCAGGCTTGCTTTTTGCTCTAACGGTCCCTTGGCTTTGTTTTTAGAAATAAGCTTTTTTCGGGTAGACCACAAGCTTAGAGTCCCTGCCCCGTTGGGAGCAGGCCGAGAACCAGGTGCCTTCAGTGTTAGAGCCATCAGCAATGGCGTCATAGTTTCATTGTACAATGAATTGAAAGGGAAAGAATCAGTGTTTTAACATTATGCAATCATGGTCTGAACTTTTCGTAGGAACAGTGATCGTGCTTGGATGTGGAATTTGGCCAAGGAAGACCATGATATTTTTTCCATAATGTTGCTAATCTAGAGCAAAAGCCGTGTGCCTGGAGATGTTGCAAGCACTGTTCTGAAGAAGAGAGCTTTTTGAACCTCGTCCCATTGAATAACTGCAACGTTATACATGAACGCAATGTATGTATGACTTGCTTTCATTAATCATCTAGCATTATTTCCGATGTGTTTGCCTAACATCGAGGCCCATTTTTCATCTTTCCAATTCCAAAGGGCTGACTACTCTATTCACTGGGTCGTTGATTCGAATTGAACCTAGAGAGAGCACCGTCGCCGCCCGCAGGTTGTCCTTTAATGCACCTACCTTAGTCAGTCTTTGAGCACCAACGCCGCGCTCCGCTTTTCGGGCACCCTTAGCATCCAAGGCTCAGAGAAGAAAACTTGTTTTTTTCTCTTGTCATTCAAGAACTCGTTTGGCTAAGAAAGAGAAGTGAACGAGGGCCTCAACTAGATCAATTTACGTATTTGACGCAATTTGTTTGGTTATGTGTCTTCTATATGACTTTTCATGTATTATTATATTATACAATAATAGATGACCTAGAATTTTGACTATTCTATAACGATAGATCACTTGAAAATAAAAAGAGTGCTTTCGAACTACGAAAACAACTAGTTTCGCACTAAACTAAAATGTAGGTGCACAACATAGCCATTACAGTGTAGAACAAGATGTGGTTTTCAAAGAATGCTTTAACACCAATATCCTATACGTACTCAAGTGTATCTAGACTATCTAACTAAGTGGTGTGGTGAAGTGGTAAAAAGCTTAAATGCTAATCAATTGCAATAAATGAATAAATCTTATGTGTGTTCCTTGGGAAAGATTAGTTTATCACAAGTGATAAAAAAAACGCACTTGAAAGCATGAGTCCTTCTACTTACCACTTCTATAGCTGAACGTGAAACTGCCGCTCTTAACAAAATCTATGTTTTACGCAGACAGAGGAGCAGCACTCTTATGAATATCAAAGACGAACCGAGGAAAGAAAAACTAACAATATGACCAAGATTCAGACGAGATTATCGAATTTCCTTTATAATAGTATTCCTAATAGTATCTAAGAATAGTTGGTCTCAAAGACCAATTCCATTCTACGAGCTTTTATTGTTTCAGGTTGTTTTGGAAGAATTGCCCTAGCTTATCTAAATTTCGTGTTTAATCTTTGTGCATCACTTTCGGTGACTACTGGAATAATTACTTGTTTTAGACGCGCTCCTTTCTCAGTGATGCCGACATTGTTCTCAAGATTGAACAACCTACTGTTGCCTTTATTGCACGCTATACTTTGTTTACCATTCATTTTTTTATTGGACTTGTCTATTCGGCACGCTTTGTATTATGCTTTTGCTTCGCCTTGTACCTTCCGCTTGGGTTAAGTTTGGTTGCGATTCTTATCGTTGAAAATACTCACTAAGTGTTACGTTTCGAATATCAAAAGTATGCAATACGCTTGAGTGCTGCTTTAGTCACAGCCTCGAACGAGTAGACGAGCGGAGAGGTAAATCCTAGAATAAAGAAACCGAGACCAAAGGTACTGTTAGTGTTTGGGGAAATACTTTTCCAAATCGCGGCGGCAGACGTGATTAAAAACATATCGACGCGGTTAAGATCGCCGCGGTCGAAAAGACAAAGGTGCTTCAGCTGCGGCGGGTTACTCGAGGTATACTGCAAAATCGTCTTCGGGTATGAATCATTACGTTATCATTGAGCAAATGTTTACTAGACTTATGGATCCTAAGATGATAAAGAAACATCAAAACATCCAGCATACCAGGGACGCATAGGGAGAATCCACCAAAATTATGGAAATCTTGTGAATGAAGTTCACACTTACGAGAAACGACATGAAACGTTCCCTTCTGTTGGCAAATTTCCGGTACCCATGACCATTATGAATTGAACACTGATCGATATAATCTCCTGAGGGTGCTAAGGCTCCCGCCACTCTCGGCAGAGCCCTTTAAAGAAAGCCCTAGAGAAGGCTGCCAAACTAGCCAAGAGGCTCAGAATTGAGCTACACTACAGGGGGCTCGAACTTTAGAAAAAAGTAGACAGAATCACACGAAAGCGGGGCGCGGATAATCAAAAAGCATTAGCGCCACCTTCGGCGGCGGCCGGCCCCATCATTACAACGAATCTTAAGGGAGGCCATGATAAGCAGGTGCTACGCCCTTTTTTAGCAGAGCTGAAAAGACCTAGGCCCGGAGGAGAAGCCTAACAAGCAAAGCGCGTAAAGCCCTGCGCAGACATGTTTTACGCGGTCAGAAGTTAACTCTGATGAATATCGAAAACAGACCAAGAAGAAAGAAAAATACGGATGCGTGAATTGATAATATTTGCTATTCTAATTTCTAGTGTTTTGAGTTCTAAATAAATCTTAATTTATAATGAAGAAGTTTTTGTAGCTTGTAGTTTTATTGGTTTTGTTATATTTAGTGAAAAAACTTTTGGTGAAACTTTTGAAGCTACTTCTAATGCGAGAAGCGAAGCAATTTTTTCAGAGTTACAGCAATTGATAAGTTCTAAAGAGGCTCTGTTGTCCGAGTTAAAGAAATAGCATAAATTATGTAGTATAAGTTTGCGTTCAGGTACGCAAATGATTGGAGAATCATGCATAAATGATATGGTTACGCGCTGCGCGCCTAAGTGCAAACAGACAGTGCAAGCTGTATTGTGCCAACAAATGGAACAGAAGTTAAAAACACTGTTAGCTATTCAAGAGCATTCTCGCATGAGTTTACAGGAGAAGATAGTAACTTGTTTTCGCGAAACAGTTTGTGACGAATTTCGCTTTTCCAAATTGCGAAAACATCAGTCTAAACTAGTTCAACAAAGCATGGTATTATTGAAAGATGGGGTTCTGAAATGAAAAATTTTGCACAAAGATGGCTTTTTTCCACAAACCACAAGTGCGACGCTCTGCATGCTATAGTCCCTGGGTCTCGAGCCACCCACGCCGGGACGACAGGCGTTAACCTCACGCAACTCAGCCGAAGACTAGTAGGAGAGTGATGTCCTGTGTTGAGGTAGCCGGTTTGGCAAGTCCAGGAAAACGAATACCGACGATGCGCCCTCTGTTTTTGTGGAGCGTAGACGGTTTGCTGTCTACGGCTTACGAGTGCCGATCTCATCTGAATATCCTACTTTGTGGGGAGAAAGGCGCGTCCCTGAGAAAAAGCAAATCGGATCGAAACGCTCGTATAGCAGCAGTGAAGCTATAAGCTCACCTGATGCGCTAGGTAGGATAGGCCATTTCGCGCGATTTGGGGATGACGGCGGTGAGGGCGGCGGGACCCCTTAGTCACGCCCAGGGATGAGCAAGAAGCCTCAGGCCGAAAGCCAACAGGATATTCACTCAACTGAGAACCAAACGAGTATGAAATCCCCAGCTGACGCCAGTGATGCCAGAGGCGGAAACTCGAAACTCTCGAATAGAACTCAACATCAAGCCAGTTTTAAAATATCTACTCTCTATGTACGGATCCCAACTTCTCGATTGCAGCCTTTGAGCAAATCCAGTCTCGCCCGACATGACCCCAGATGACGGCGAGGAAGACGAAACTTGAAAAATCAAAGATCGAGCCCGGTTCAAAAGAACTGCCGAACTTCTTCGAAATCATAAATTTAACTTCAAAGCCGCACTGGGTTTATTGTACTTAAACCTAATAAGCCTGGAAAAATCAGACCTTTTACTTTTCTTTAACCTTCGTGACAAGATTGTCCAACGGGCCATAGGTTATAGAACATATCTACGAACCTCAATTCCTGGATACCTTTCTTTCACTGGTTTCGTCTCGAAAGAGAATGCCCCTCGAGGTTGTTGGAACAAATACGCCTGAAATGGACAGGAACTTTGTGGTTCTTAGAATTCAACGGAAAATAATGTTACGATTCCATAGACCAGCACAATAATCTCCATTCTCCGAAGGGACATGAGGATCAAAGGTAGCTGCATCTCTTACACGAACTGTTCAACGCAGGACTTATTGGCGGCAGCGGACTTGACAGCCCATCTAGAAAAGAGTCCCACAAGGATCAATCCTCTTTCATCTACTGTGTAATATATACTTGCACGAGTTAAAAGAAGTAGCCGAAATAGCTGAAGAATATTCGCGAGGCCTCAAAAAAGAGCCCGCAACAAGACTGCGCCTACGAAGACGCCCAGTACGAAGATGTTTAAAGCACTGACCTTTTTATTCTACAAGCCAACGAACTTGTTTAAACCTTCATCCGTAAAGCCAACGAAGTGGACTTCGTCCCCAAAGAAGCAGGCAGAAATCCTGCCCGCGGAAAGAAGACCGCGCAGGCCTAGTCTCGACGAACCAGAAAGACCCAAAGTACGCACGCATAGTCGCACGATATGCAGATGATTTCCTCTTAGGTATCGCTGGCTCCAAAGAGCTGGCTGGTGACCAGAGTTCAAAGTAAAATCATGCGCTTCGTTAATGAAAATTTGCACTTGGAACTCACCAGAGGAGGTCCCACATAAGCGCCGCAAGCGTTATTTTTGGATGGAAAAAAAGAGGGGGTGTGCCTACTTTAAAGCTTCGGAAGGTATTCAGCAAAGCCATAAACAACGCAGGGAAATATCCTATCTTAATCCTAGAGGCCTATGCCAGAAAAAAAACCAAGCCTTCTGGGTTCACAACGCTTTTTTTATAAGGGCTCTAGAAAATTTATCTAGAAAGCAGAACTCCGTAGGGCTGCCCTTCTGAATCCCCAATCCCCAGAAAAGGCGGCAGACTTGGCTAAAGCCCTCCCTATTTGAGGAACTACAAGCTAATAACGACCTTGTAAGCGCTATCGGTGACTCACAGAAAATCATTTTCTACCTAGCTTTATAAAACAGGTTACACTTGACTCCAGGCAAGGTCCAGGAAGCCGCCATAGGTGACCTGGAGGAGGAATCGAAAAGTGGTGCAGCAAGGATGAAAACCGGCCCCCTTTTGACAAAGATACGGAGGAGGCACGCTAACACGTAGGAAGGTACAACAGGGCTTTACTTCTCCAATTTTTGGCCCTATTAGGTAGGTAAGATTGAGGAAAGTCTGAAATCGCGGCGTAACCTTCTCACTGAAAGACAAAACCCGTTGTATAGGTAAATTCATTTAACTTAACGATGAAGACATCGTGCTCTGGTTTAACTCCGTAGCTCGCGGCCTATGGAATTACTACTGTTAGTGTGCTGATTTGTACAAGATACGGGACTACGTAGATTATTTTGTACGCCGGTCTCTGATTCACACCTTAGCCGGAGAAGAGGCGACGAAGCTCATTAAGAAGATATTCTTGAGGAATATAGTCATAAGGGATGGCAGGAAGAACATAAGAATAACTAGTTTTTCAATTCTAATGAGATTCGACGAACGGGAAGGAAATTTCTGGTGGATATTCAACGTGATTCCGATACAAGGGCTTGAAATCGTATTTACGTCACGCTTAGACGCTCTCGTCTGGTAGTATTGCGATGATGCTCTATGACGGGATTTCGATGAGAAGGCCGCAGATGCCTGCCGTGCGCAAACTAGGCACCGGAATGCTTTTGGTAGGATAACGGTAGTAACCAGGAAAACCGAGTGAGAAGGTTACAGGAACGGAAGTGAGGTAGCAATCAACTGAAAAGCTCCGTCCTTTGTGTGCATATTATCATGATGAACAGCTTCAGGGGGAATTCACGTGGAGCTAGGTTGGGAATACATTTAAAGGCAATAAGCCTACTCATTAGTACGGGTCGAGTAGTATACTCGGTTTTCCTTCCCTTTTAACCCGAGTGGAGAAATTTTTATATTTCGAGAGTGGTAGGTTCTTGGAGAGTCGTGTGATGGAAGACTATCATGCATGGTTCCACGAGAAGGGCTAATCCCTTACTCGACAGATATAGGTACTCCATATTCAATTTTCGGTGCTATTGCTGGAGTAATGGGTACATGCTTTTCAGTATTAATTTGTATGGAATTAGCATAACTCGGCAATCAAATTGGGCGACCAGTCTTTTATTTCCTGCACGAACATAGTACGAGTCCAATTACGTACAAAAGGCGTTGCACTTACTCATGTACGGTAACGAACGTGAGGACCAAAGCATGTGCAAGAAGCTCCGTTGAAGGCAAAGTCGCTTACCTCGAAGGAGGATAACTTAACAGTATGGAGCAAGCCGGCTTCCTGTATTGAGATGAGGCCGAAGGTGGCGAATCGCAGTATCTCTCGGGGCTTGCCGCCCGGCAACTAACTATTAGTGCCAGCCATGAGTTCTGCCAAGGGGGACGCGCGCGAACGTACGTTACCTTGCTCTATGCCTATTGATGGAATGTGTCAACCAGGTCACAAGGGCGTGCCCTCGACTGAATCATGGCCACGCAAGAAGAAAAGGCCATATAGAGTGGATTACCCATATCACTGGGGACAAGAGACTAAGTGACATCTCAATGCAAGGCATCCAATCTTATATTGGACAAGCCATGTAGGAAACAACGGTGAGATCCTAGGTATTTACCTCGGAAGTCAGAAGGCCTATAGTACCGGCTTACCCCAAGGCCTTAGCGGCCAGGGGAAAGCGCTTGAGCCAACGTCAAGCAAGAGGGAAGGGACCTATACACTTGTCGGACCTTGACAAGTTTCATTTGACGCAGCCTGCCATGCCATCTTCCTTGGATAGACCCCCGCACTCGAAAGAGAAGGAATGAGCTACAGGCCTTTTGGATTAAGTGCTTAAGAAATGAGGAAGCGCACCACTACCTGAGGGGATACTTAAAAAGGATAAATCCTTGGGTGACGACAAAAAGCTCACCCCAACAAAAGATCTGTGACCCTAGACTCCGACTCAAACGCCATCGGTGGCACTTAAAAAGTTGCAAAACCTAGGAAACAGGCTTATACTTGGTAGTTCCTAATAGCTGGGGACGCGGAGAACGTACATAGCAAAACTAAGTAAAAGCGAGAAGAGACCTCTAAGGGTGTGCCCCAGCTTTATTGACAGGCTGGTACAAGGAGTAGTGAAACTAATCTTCGAACCACCTATATGTGAGGCAAAGTTATCGCCTCGTTAACACGCCCTTTGCTCAGAACAGAGTACTCACACTGCTCTTTTGTATATCATACAGAACTATCAGATCAATGTCGGATTCGTAGAAGAACACATCAACAAGTTCTTTGACACAGTCAACATGATATTTTCGTGAACCTGATGCACCGACTCATACGAGATCCAAGCTCCTTTGGCTTGTAGAAAGCAAGCTAAAGGCGAAGATCCACCTGCTGCCAGCCAAGCGAGGTAGTGGAGTTAGCAAATGCAGATACAGAAGGCGGTTTAAGCCCTCTCTTATCGAACATCTACCTAAACAATCTAGACGAATGAATAGAAACGAAGAGTGCCTCGTACCCTCAAGGTAACGGATAAATCCAGCCATGGTAGAGTGAGTCGGCAAGGACGCGAACTGGAAGCACGACAGCTGCTCTGAATCAGCTATCTGGTAAGCCAAGCTACTGCCGCATGGAAGACATCCGATACGCAGATGACTTTCTTATGGGCATTAAGGAACAATAGAGAACGCAATCCAGATCCGCAAAGAATTTGAGGAGTTCCTTGAAACAGAACTTCGGTTAACCTTAAGCCAGAAGGAGACGTGTGACACGAGGTGGGGGAAAACAAGCTTATCCTTCTCCAGGACTCATATCATTGTATATCTAAGCGTAGTAGGCCACCTACTAAAAACAGACGCTTCTACGAGCCACGCTTCACAACCAATCCAGAAGGGGTGCGGCGCCGCCGGCCACGCAGGCAGAGTCGCAGGCTTTCTTTTGACATCACCGTAGATATTAAGAAGTGTCAGGGAAGGCTACAAGCGCTGGCTTAATCGAAGAAGAAAGACGGGGCCATCCCAAATTTCCAGCTGCTGCGCCGCCTTTCACAGAGCGAATCAGAAGCAAAAATCAATGCAGTCTTTAAGGAAATTACCAACTCCAATACGCGGTCAACGCAGGGTCCTCGCCTATGTTTTTCACGTTGTCTGCACATCCTTGGTGAAGAAGATGTACGCCGCCAGGTACAAGTAAGAAAGGCGGCGGCCAAGCTATTCGAGAGCGCTACGAGGCAGCAAGCTTATCTTTGTTAGAAAGGGATCACCGATCAGTCTCACCAACTCCCGGCAAAATAAAAAAAGGAGTGGGAAAGACACCACAAAACAGACTCGAGGCATACGCTACAGCAAATAGTCGACAACTCCGCCCGCCACCAAAGCGTAGGAAGCTACCTTTTTTATGGGTACCAGACCACAAGAGAGCGAGCACTTCAATCACTAGCTCGACTTATACGCCTTGGCACCAGAGAGCGTTGATTCGGTCACCGCCCGCCGGGCCGCCGGCCGTAGGGTAAAAACGTGATCCAATGGCGGCCAACTAGCCTGGCGGTTAGCACGCGGCGGCGGGCGGAGTGACCACGGGGTAGCGCGTGCTTTATGCGGATCTGAGACCCAAGTAGATATGCACCATGCATGCGCAAAGGCTAAAAATTTCAAAGGAGTCAACGCCGCCCGCAGAGCGACATATGATCTCTGTCTGTGTTCCGCAAACAGATCCCTCTGTGTGTGAATTGCCATCGTGAGGTCCATCGATCAAAGAACAAGATTCAAAGAAAGTCAAATTAGAGAGCCGTGTAATGGGCGACTATCTAGCATGGTTCGGAGAGCACTTGATTAGCTTCTGTCCGGGAGTGAAATTTTGACTCTATCTCAGTGGAAATCATCAACTTTATAATGTGTTAATAACAGCTTACGTTTTTTTAATGATATTTTTTATGGTTATGCTTGCCATGATAGGTGGATTTGGTAATTGGTTTGTTTTGATTCTTATAGGTGCACCTGACATGGCATTTTTATGATTGAATAATATCAGTTTTTGGCTATTACCGCCGTCACTGCTACTTCTTTTAAGTTCCGCTTTGGTAGAAGTTGGCGCAGGTACTGGCTGGATGGTCTATTTGTTTCTAAGTGGTATAACGAGTTATTCCGGAGGAGCCGTTGATTTAGCAATTTTTAGTTCTTATTTATCAGGTGTTTTATTTATTTCAGGTGCTATTAATTTTATCAGTACTATCTTTAATATGCGCGGCCCTGGAATGACTATGCATAAATTGCTTTTATTTGTGTGGTTCGTTTTAGTGACAGCATTCTTACTTTTATTATTCTTTTTAGTACTGGCAGGTGCCATTACCATGTTATTAACTGATAGAAACTTTAATACCACCTTTTTTGATCTCGCAGGAGGAGGAGATCTGATTTTATACCAGTATCTATTTTGGTTTTTTGGTTATCCAGAGGTTTATATTCTAATTTTGTCAGGATTCGGTATAATTAGTCATATCGTTTTCACGTTTTTAAGAAAACTCGTATTCGGTTATCTAGGCATGGTTTATGTTATGATCAGTATTGGAGTTCTCGGATTTATCGTGTGGGCACACTACATGTTTACTGTAGGCTTAGACGTTGATACTTGTGCCTACTTTATTGCGGTTATCATGATTATTGTTGTGTCTACTGGAATTAAGATTCTTAGTTGGGGCGTTATTATGTGGGGGGGTTCGATAGAGTACACCTCACTTCTTTTTTTTGCAGTAGGTTTTATTTTCTTATTTACTGTGGGAGGCTGTATTGGAACAGTATCGGCCAATTCCGGGCTGGACATTGCTCTACATGATACTTATTACGTGGTTGCATATTTTTATTATGTTTCTTTTATGGGAGCCGTTTTTGTTTTATTTGCAGGATTTTATTATTGGATAGGTAAAATAACAGGTCTCCAATATTTAGAGATTTTAGGTCTAATATATTTTTGGATTACTTTCTTTGGTGTCAACCTAACTTCCTTTCTAATGCATTTGTGCGATTACCTACTATTACCGCAAAACTAGCTCGAGATACAACATGATCTTGAAGGTTAAAAGTCTCCTGGCGCTACCTGATTAGGCTCACCTAAGCTTTCGGAGTGAGGAGTTATCACCAGTGTCCAGTCTTTCTAGGGAAAGCCCATTGGACTAAGCGGACATCTGAAAGGAAGGCTGCAATGTGCCGCCTTTCGAGGTGAGCATTCGGAAGGTAGAACCTTAGGAGAGGCTACTGGAGGATCCAAACAGCTACGACCAAGCCATGGAGATGGTCTTTCGGAAATCACCGTTCAATTTGGAAATGCAAGTGAACGGCACTCACTCGGTAGCGCACCGAAGCTATGGGTTAAGACAGACCCTTAAGGATCCCAATCTAGATACCTTTCCGAATAGCGGCGGTCATGCCGAGGTAACGATGGCCGTAGTACCTAAAGGGTTCCGGTTTAAGAGGCCCTTATCAAACTGTGTTAGCAGCGGAAAGGGCTAGAGTTCTATGGTCAACGCGCACTCGGTAAACGTGGGTACTGCACTCCCAGAGTAACCGAGTCCACTAAATCAAAAAAGCTTGACCGATTGTTTAGAGAAAATCGAGATAATAAAAACCGAGTCAATTCTCATGTTTATTGACTGTTGTGATCGGAGAAGCTGTTAATTGCGGCATGTGGTAAAATCCAACTCAACCCCAGGAATATATATGACTCCCTCAGAAGAGGAATCCACCCTCGACAGCATATCCTTAGATCTCATACAGTTTCTCATGAGTAGTCAACTCGGTGATGAATCCTTCCAATTAAAACCTGGACGTAGGGTGTACCTTCCTAAGACTGTAAGAGAGAACTTATGTGATCCCAGAGACAAAATTGTGTTAGAAGCCACGAGACTTTACAAGCCATCTTTGAACCGATCTTTCTTGACTACTGGGGTTCTGGATTGCCACAGCGCCCTTGGAACGCTAAAAACACAAAGCAACTCAAAAAATTGGGCGGGCCGGGCCGTAGGATATCTCTAAATGCTTCGACTCCATCTACCATCAGAGACTCATGGAAATCATAAGCGGACGCGAAGCGAGGACCAGCGCTTAATCCGTCTAATCCAGAAGAAGAGGCGGGATAATACTCTTTTTCGCTTTTGTATTCCTAGCTAGAAGTACCTCGAGGCGACAAAAACTAAGCCCTAGAGTCTAACTTTTACTTACACGAAACAGACCCATGAATTTCAAATAATAGGAAGCAATCCTTCAGAGAAGGATCCAAAAGGCCGTCCACGAAGTTGCTAACCAGTCAAATCCAAGCGGCAGCTAAGGGAGTTTAACTAAAACAGGCAACCAACTACGATCTGATCGCTGAAGGAAGTGTACCTAGCAGAGACTTTCTCGATCATCGTTTCGCAAAATGGATTATGTCCGTTACGCCGATGACTCCGTAGTGGTTCTTATCTGTTCGAAAAATGAGGCGGAGAATCTTCAACCAGAGCTATTTGAGCACCTTGACAAAAAACTTCTCTGATCTCTGTCAAATACCAGGACAACAATTACGACCCTTCTGTCACAGGAAGCCGCCCTATTCCTCGGCGCATCGTACGCATTATAGACACTGGACCTTAAGTCTTCACTGTGGAAGGAAAGGTAAAGGTGTATACGCACAGAGGCTGCAATCAAGACTGCTAAGTCTCAAGGTCCCTTTTCCTAAGATGTCCCAGAAGCTTCATCAATTAGAACTGATCCCCGAGAGTGGCCGGCCGGTCAAGTGGTGAAACCCATTGGAGATCTGGTGAACCTTACGACTGGATTTGAAATTCCTACAAATGGCTGTCTCCAAGCTTGCTGAAGCACTATTGCTTCGCCGACAACTGGTCGACCTTTACCTCTAGTCTAAAACTTTGGATTCACAGAAGTTGTGCTCGTACGCTGTCAATGGAATATGCGACTTAGGGCTACCTACCAGAGATTTGGGCCTAATCTCACAAGTCTTAGTTCTGTACTGCTCCCTATCGGAGGATCGTCGACAATAACCTCTCGAAACACCAATCACTATTTTGCCAGACACGCAACCATCAAATTTAAAGCATTCACCGACGGCGGAGAGGCAAATCTGGGAGAAATTACTCACTCCCTACTCCAGGGAAGGACAAAATAATCATTAGGGCTCCTTCAAATACAGCACCAAAAAAAAGGACGAAGTGGAAGGAACAAAGTATTACGCAAATACTAAAGGATCCCAGCTGAGAGAGACCGGCCTGAACTACAGGCAGGACTTTGAACTGCTGCTTCCCAGCACTGCGGGTAGGGAGAGGGGGAGAGGGGGGTCACTGACAGCAGCCTCTTAGCTGCTATATGCAGGTAAATGTCTCATCGATGAAATGCCATAGAGCCTGGGAAGTTCGTCACATTTGCAAACTGAGTGGGTTTATAAATCTTGACCTTATTAATTACCAAATTCATGTCAGCAATTAATCCAAAACGAATAGTGCTGTGTCGCAAACACCACAATATTCTATAAAAAGTTACTCTGGTACGAAGCTTAAATTGTTTATGGCCACTCTAGACATAAAACACCATGAGTATACTGGGTCTCTTCTTCTCGAAGAGGAAGAAATGGACTAGTGCGGCGCTTTTTTTTTACGGTCAAGCACACTTGTTTCTCTTTGGAGTTCCCCTGTTCCATATGAATGCTTCGCCTAAGGAAACATAAAGCCTTTTCCTTTCTCTTGCCTCTAAACATTTTATACAGAATTGTGCGAGTCGTATGAGGTGAAAGCTTCAAGTACGGTTACGAGGGGGGTTCACGGTCCCTGATGGACCTATCAAGGACTGGGCTCCCACCCTATCCTAGGTCAATATTAGGCCCACTTCCGAAGTAGAACTTGGAGTAAAACCTCACTATATGCTGGAAACTCCTTAGAGCTCTTGGTACTCGCTTTAAGCAGTAACAATCTAAGAGATTGGACAATCAGCAGGAAACCAAAGTCTAATCTCAACTAGACAAGTAAGAACCTCAGAGACTGAACGTAGTGCCCCTACTAAAGAAGGGTGAAGATATGGTCTGGCCTTGTTAGAAATATCAAGGATATTCCTTATTTGTCATTGGACTGGTTCGCTTTTTTCATTAGAAAGAACTTTCAGTTGACTCTTGACATGGCGCCGCTAAAAGGTTCTACTACTATTAAGGATAAGCATAAGTCAAGCGTAAATTATACTACCTTTGACAGTGTTTTCAATTATCTAGTGTTAAACTGAACAGGATTCGAAACTGGCAATCAGTTTAGGTTTCGTAGTTATTCAAGAGATCCAAAACACTCTAAAAATTATTTAATTGTTCATTTTAACGGACTAATTACGGTCAAATTAGATCATGAATTCTGAATTAATCTTTGTTTGAATTTAAGAATCCAATGATTTACCAACTGAATCAGTTAAAGTATATGATAACGTTTTGGTAAATAGAAACAAATGGTTCCTGATTATTTGACGGAGGCTGGAATTTATCCTCGGCATAATTTAGTTAGTGGTAAACGAAGTGTAGGTAGTAGTTATAAAGTGATAGACTTCTTTTTCCTTCTCGTCTAAATTATCCGATAACAGATACGTTTCTAATTCTATTTCTCAATATGCTCATGACAATTCTAGTGTACTTATTATTCTTGAGTCATGTACTTAATTCAAAGGTACAAAAACTAAAAAAAAAGATTATTTAGCTTGAGAACAAGAGTATTTAGATGCTCATATACCAGTTTTTTAGACGGAGGAGCTTAATCAAGATTAGAAGTTAAACTGAAGAGTCTAAGAGACTAATTTCGGAATATCGAACGGTTGAAGCATGAAATAGTGCTACTAGGCAAAGACTTAGTAAATTTTTTTTGAAGAGCCTGATCTCCTCTGAGGTAAAACTCATTCTACTGAAACTTTAAAGACAATAAATATTAGTCAGAAATCGAAGCCTTTGGCCTATGTTTCCTAGAGAAGAATCTTTAGAATTGCTTGCTTTACAATCTCGAGATAAGTTTGATGTTAACAATCCAAGATATGCTAAACATTATTCGTCTGAGATTAGAGCTAAGTAAAGTAAACAAGTTTATGTTTATAATGCTGAGTTTGAATAATCCATTATTGTTTATCCTGGTATTGTGTCTGTAGAAAAATCTCTTGATATAAGATATGATATATTAATTAGCAGAATACTCTAACTCCAATCGAGTTGGCAAAGGCCGCCCACCGCAGGTCTTTCACCACGATCCATTAACATTTGATAGATAAGGAGAACCGCTTGCAGGTATGCCACGTCGCATTCCAGATTATCCGGATGCTTACGCCGGGTGGAATGCCTTTAGTAGTTTCGGCTTATACGTTTTTGTAGTAGGGATTTCCCGTTCTTTCGTAGTTATTTTTCCCACCCCAACCGGTGAAAACAAGTATGCTCCAAGTCCTTGGGCTGTTGAACAGAATTCAACGACATTTGAATGGATGGTACAAAGCCTTCCAGCATTTCATACCTTTGAAGAAATTTCAGCTATAAAAGAAAGTATTTAGACGTCTTAGAGTGCCACTCAAGCACTTACCCGCTCTGCTCTCGTTGGACTTAGTCCCTGGAGAGCTGAGCCCCCCCCCTTTCCCCCCGAGGATTTTACAGACTAATAAGAGTAAGCCGTACGGACTTCCTATACGTCTTGAGGGCAGCACCTAAAGAGGAATAAGAACGATAAAATGATTTGTTATTAAGCAAATCCAGTCTATATTATTTTCTATTTTTTTTTCCTAGTTATGAATATACTACTTCACTTACAAACACGGTTGATGAACTATGAGAAATAAGCCCACCTATAGGGCGGGATTCCAGCTGCGGGCGGACATTTCGTGTTTTTTTCTTTCTATTGTTCGGCAAGAATGGTGCAAGCCATGGGCCGTTGAGCTATAATTTTGTTTTGTTTCATGGTTTGTTTATTTCAATAATGTACAGGAATGTTCTTGTCAAATTTCTTAGCTCTTAGTGATTGTGAAGCTCTTAAGACTGGATGGTATGATCTAGGAGGAAGGGAAAGAAAGCTATGCTATTAATTATTGTATTTCTACGGTACAAAATACTACATGTTTTGGATATTGAGCCAAGGTTACATTTGTAATGAATGGAAGCCCTTCTCTTTCTGGTAATGGGATTCTAATTGAATACCAGCACTGGACAGTAAATCTAAACATTCGTGTATGAGCGGTATTTTTTTTTATAAAGGTGGTTCCTTGAAAGGCTTCAATTTTATCATTTTTTGCGTACAAATCTTTTCTCGTACGCGTCCTTGTCATTCCACTTATTCGTGCGTTTCTAGCCGTAATCTTTCTTCTATCAGACGATTCTTTTTTTTCAGATAGTACTTACATTCAGATTGAGTGTCGCTTCTTTGTATTTTTGCTTGAGGTTCTGACTCTGATTCGAGTACATAGAAGTTGAAGTAGATACGCCTGAAGGGGTGCTCTTACGACTTCAGCACTCTCCCTTTGAAAAAGAAAGAGTGACACCGGCCACTCAATTTCCTGAGATTCATCTTAAGAGTACTAGGGAGTTCTTCGAAACTGGGGTGCGCCTCGCGAATCCTCAAGCCATTGGAGGCAGTACTCTTTCTTATCGCGGGGACTTTTGCTGCATCGTGTTTTGGCTTTAAGTGGTGGAGAAGTGGTTTTGAAGAACAAGCTAGAGACGTCCGTATGTGGAGCACGACACCTACCTACTAAGAGCTAGGAAAATACAAAAATGGGTTTAGAAAGCTAGTGGATCAGATGTTGAGACAAGTTCGGGCGGTAGATGCCAGACTATGGAGGAAGGCTCAGAAAGGCTTTCAGTAAACAAGTTGTAGAAGACTTGTTGAAGGGTAGGAGACGTCTTGTACTGAAAACGAAGCTACTTTTATAAAGTATACAAACCTTTTCTAACTACCCTTGAAGCCTATACTGAGAAGGGCTTAAACAACTTGCCGATTATGCTTTGGCAGAAACGCAAGTCGTCACAACAAAAATTTACCCTCGGCTCTTCGAAAAAATAGAGTCCAGTGAGTCCTTTCGCTGCCTTGTCGAGTTTATCACTTACTTGGCTAATCGAGTTGCTTCTTTAGGGCTAAAGATCTAGGACGCTGGATTCAACAGGGCTCCAGAGCAGAGAGCCCTGTAATGGAATACTACATCACGTACAGATCAAAGGACCCGGAACAGAAATGGCCCGACCTGCGGCCTACTTCTGAGTCTGAATCCGTAAATTATATGGAAGGAAGCTTAGGACTCCTAGCGAGTCAATCAAAGTTTCATATAATATTTAGAGAGAAGGGTATAGAACAAGATAGAAAAAAAGCCAGCAAAATGAAACTTTATATCATTGGTATTTTAGCGAAAATACTTGGAATAGTAATACCACCTTTACTAGGAGTAGCCCTTCTAGTTTCAGCTGAATGTAAAGTAACGGCCTCTACGCAACGTAGAAAGGGTCTTAATGTAGTAGGATTGTTCGGATCGTTACAACCCTTAGCAGATGGTTTGAAATTAATGATAAAAGAACTTATTCTACTGAGTAGTGCTAATTTATTTATTTCTATAATGGCTTCAGTAATTACATTTATGTCAAGTTCGGTTGCTTGGGCTGTTATACTGTGCGCCGTGCAAGGCGCCTTCGTCACTATAGGGTACGTCCTGGTGCCTTATTTCCAATCTGCACCAATGGAGTAAGTAAATCACCCAGAGGTAGCGTTGCCGCAATGCGCGTGGAAAAGCATCTGGGAAACTGAGTCACGGGGACCCGCATCTCTAAGGATGGCTCGGAAGATACTGTTGGGGTTGATGAGGTTAACGAATCCGGATTACGTAGCTGCTGAACGACAGCATTCGCCAAGCCAGCGGGTAACGACTTGGTCCCGTTATCGGTTCTTCTGCTAGGTATAACAGAGGAGCTTCGCAGTACGGTTTCGGGAGCATTCTCAGTAGGAGAATAAGACTATGCGGACATCTTACCCCGACACACGGGTGAAGAACAAGCGAAGACGCCATCACGGGATCGGCCTACTCCCTAATGAAAAGAAGGTCGACGGAATCGCCGTAGTAGGTGGGAAGGGAAACAACCCAACCTTGTATTGAAGGGCGGCAGTCATGATTCGATGGTATAGGGCGTGATCCTTTCCCTGCCACAGAAGTGGCGAAGAAGCCGGTCACGCTTGAACTTTACTGAGAAGACAAGATGGTCATAGTAGACACTCAAATGCAGCTACGATCTCATTCGAAGTAAAGCGGATGAAATGTTCATAGTATTCTTGTTTTTTTGACGCACGCGCCTTAATGAATCAGTGGCGGAGAGTTCTATGACGGGAAACTGTCACGTATGGTTCGGAGGGCGGGGAAATCCCGGACTCCTACTTTTGATTATGGTATGGTATTGTCAGATTCAAATGTAGGTATACTTCATCTATTCGCTATAGTGCGAGGCTAAACGTCACAGGTGCGAAAAAAATGCCGGAGCCGTGGTATTAAACCCTTTTCAGCATGTAATGCGATGACTTGAAAGGAGGTAAGTGCTTGCGAGCGTGTAGGTGAACGAACCTCGTATCGACGTCCTTAATGGAATAGAGGCGTACATCGACTCAAATGTACGGCCTGGTTAATCAAAGGTTACATGAGTAGATCTAGATATAGGGACGAAAGGGGGCTCCTAACCGAAGAGCTAGATTGACCAGGCGGCGGTGTCTACATGCCCGCTTACATGTCGAGAGGGCACAAACGCAAAGCGTGCGAACTGGTGACGATGGCTGCGAGGACTTACTTGAGAGCTTCAGCCTACGGCCCCGGCCGGCTTCAAGTCCCGAGAACACTTGCAAACCCTCTCCCCCTCCTGGGAATCTGGAGTGGATATTAAGTGTAGCAGAATTAGGAAGGCACGAGTTTGAGGCCCAACTCGTTCTCCTTGTGTATTTGAGCTCCGAGAGGCCGGTTCTGTGGTGAGCCGTATGAGGGGAAACTATTACGTATGGTTCAGAGGGCGGCGGCTTTCTTGTTTGTGGTCTGACCCTATTCCTCTCTAGGTGTTTATGGGATTATTACGGTGGGTCGGGTTAGTAATCTAAAATATGTGTCTTCAGGAGCATCATGATTTGCAGTTTAAACGGTTCTTTATGAAGTTTCTATTGGTCCCATTATTATTACTGTATTAATCTGTGTAGGTTCTCGTAATTTTAGTGAGATTGTCATAGCGTAAAAGTAGATATGGTTCGGCATTCCTTTGTTTCCAGTATTGATTATGTTTTTCATTTCTTGTCTAGCAGAAATTAATAGGGCTTTTTTTGATCCACTAGAAGTAGAAGCGGAATCAGTCGCGGGCTATAATGTAGAATATTTTTTAATGGGGTTTGCTCCTCTCTCTTTAGGAGAGTATGCTAATATGATTTTAATGAGGTGCGAAGCTTTGCATCTGACATTCGTTGGGCTTCAGCCCTCTGCAGGAGCCGGTGTCCTATCGAGGGCCTTGTGTAGTAAACCCTTCCGGGCGATCCGAATAGTAATAGGTCCCGCGAAGCTTTCAGAGAAGGGTAGCCTGGTGTGTAAGCACAGCGACAAACTGCGAACCCATCGGACGACCTATCTAAGATTAGGATCCTTTTCCTCGTAACTCTTTCTTCTTTCCCAGGCCTATACGTGTACTGAATGCTCATACGGGAAAGTGCGCTCCTAGATCTGGAACCAGGGAGGGTTGCTCCGAGAAAAAGTTTATCGTCTTATCTTCAGGGTGCGGACACACTTGCGTGGATTACAGGTGACGGCTACAAGGATGGCGGGGAAGGAAAAGATACCCGACATCCGGGGATGGATGTAGACCCATGAACGGGGATAATCATTCTGGTCCTAGGGGAGAAGAATCACCGGGCGGTAGTAGACACTAGAAAGGCGCGAAACGGCCGGCGGCACATAAGTCACTGAGACAACAGGGCGCGAAGCGCGCCCATGTACTAATAACTATACTATTGCGGACAAAAGACTGCTACTGGCGTCCTATGAGCAAATCAAGTGCGTGCGAACCAGGCCACTTAAACTTTGGCGAGTAGCGCTCAAAGAAGAAAACAAGTTGGATTCAGAGGGGGATCTCTTTGGAATAGTTGGAGAGAGCCTCATAGTGCCTCCTGTCAGGCGCCTATATAAGTTCCAGCCCGCCGCAGCAGCAAAAAGAAGGGCCGAAATACCGCTCCGCGCCGCCGGGCCTGCTGCGGCCGGCGGCTGGCCGCCCTCTGGCGAACCTTTGTTTGTCAAGCTCACGAAACAAAAACCGACGGTTCTCCTCTTTCAGGCTTTGCCGCCTTCAAGTTCGGACCGCTCACAGTAGTATCACCGAAGGACAAGATCATTCAGGAGGCGATCGAAACGGTACTCAAATCCATTTACGAGCCCCAATTTCTAGACACATCGCACGGATTTCGCTCAAGTTGAGGCCGCCACTCAGCCCTAAAACAAATCAAGAAAAAGTTGGCTGGAACTTCTTGGTTTTTAGAGTTCGACATCAGAAAGTGTTTTGACACTATATTAACTTCTCTCAATCTTGAAGAAAGAGATCGACGATCCAAGGTTCTTTGACCTTACTCACCAACTGTTTCCCGCCGGACTTCGGTGGTGAGGTGGCTGGCCCGGCCCTTTCCTGGCCGGGGTCCTACGAGGCTACACTATCACCCCTACCACGCAACATTTTTTACCTACACAAGCTAAATCGGGAGATGTAAAGAATCTGACAAGAGCACGAAACTCCGAAGGAAGGCGTCTTAGAGAGCAAAATCGGTTTTTTCATCTCGTCGAGAGAACTACTTCTCTAGAGAAGTTTCGAGCTCCCCATGGAGACATCATGGGCCGAAGGAAGGCGGCCCACCTTTCTTGGCTTGTAGAAGAAGGGAAGGAGGAGGGAGGCAGAGTGCAAAAAAGGCTTGACGTTTTCTGGCGCGTAGCGCATTCGGAAGAACAAAATGCAGTCTTTGCTTTGTCGACAAGCGAACGGAGACGTCGAAGATCAGAGCGGAAGCGAACGAAAGAAAGCACCGTGACCTGGTAAAAAAGATGGACGAGAAGACGAGACTAGCTATCAGGTTAGGAGTAGACGCCTAGCCTGTGGGCTGGGGACCTCCGTGGACTTCAATGAGCCAAACTTCATCAGGATCCGCCGTTACGTTCGAGATGCCGACGACTCTCTACTAGGAATCGCCCCGTGAAGTGAATCAGAGGAATCCAGAACCGTATCACTCACTTCCTACAATCTGAGCTGAAGCTTGAAGTAGGCTCTGCAAGATTCACTCACATAGCAAGGACAGTAGAATTCCCTGGTACGCTCGTTCAGGGAGTACCGGCTTCAAAGACTTCCCGTTGCGGGAGCTGGAGAAGCCAAAGTGAAGCACCATATCCATATCACAGCTCTCCGCTGACGCTTTGCCATCCATTCCAGGTAAGAGGACCTAGGGAAGAAAGAGTCTCCTGGTCCGCCGACAGCTGACAAAGGAAAGAAGAGAAAGCGGAAATCTACAGGAACACTGGCCTTCAATTTGCGGAGACTCTGAAAACAGCAGAAGTCTGTCCCCAAGTAAGCCTTTTACAGGAAACCGCCAAACACATCCAACCAATCTCAGTAGAGATCTTGCGTAGCCTAGGTTGGAGCAACGTGCCATCGGACGTTCAACAAAAGTCTCACGATTGGACGAATCGTTGAGTTCTGGATGTGTTCACTAGAGACTCCCACCAGAGCACAAACAAATCGGAAGGTCCATAAAGTAAAGGGACACTGGGAACAGACAGGAAGCCAGCAAAAGCGCGGCTTTCCAAATTTGGTTCTTCCTATAGGCGCCTACGAAGAAGAGAATCCAAAGGCTTCGGAAAGGTATCCGCGGCCCGTCTCACCCGCGTGGCTCGCTTGACAAACGTCAGTGACGAAGGCATCATCAATTGGAGTGTCACAAGAAAGAGGTCTTCTGTCCCACTATATATAGGTCCACCTTCACCAAGTCTGAGCGATTGTCGACTACCAGATTCGCTGGTCTGCTTCACTCTTCCCAACAAGCACGAATCTTCAGCGCAATATCCTCAAGCACTCCAAAAACTTAATGTAGTCGATGGGGAAGGTGATACCTTTGTCTTTCCCACCACCATGCTTAGGAAGTTTAGACCCGAGTTCCTGACGAGTGAATATCTGAACGAAGAGGACGCAGACGAGACCTTCAGGTATACATACGATATTCCAAAAGCGTGATCGGTCTAAATCCGCCAGGAGGGCGTGAAAGAGGCCCCAGTGCAGATGCACCATGTACGCAAGTTGTTGGCCCGGCCGGCATTTGATCATTTCGGACGCGGCAGTGATTTCAATAAAATGAGGCTGCGTGTTTACGCGGGCGGGCTCCGAGCTTTGCGGGCCCGCTTGAACTGTTGTAAGTCAATCCTACTCTGTGCCAATTACCACTGGGGCATGTGAGGCCGGCTTCAAAGACCTAAACGTGGCGTTGCTTATAAGAAAGGAGACTCAGGATTCCCGGGACGGAGCCGTATGACGCGGGAGTGTCACGTATGGTTCTTTGAGAAGGGGGGAAGGGAGGGGGAGGGGTTAACCTATCGGTCCGAGCAGGCCATGGGGCGGGCTGCACCCTTACTCTCCTAGTCTATGTACATTGCTCCTTTTAGGGGGTTGGCCGCCTATCTCAGATTTCCCTATTTTCGAGGGGATTTCGGGCTCTATTTGGTTCAGTATCAAGGTTCCTTTCTTTTCGTTCATACATATACGGGTCTGTGCAGCATTTTCAAGATATCGTTATGATTAATCAATGAGACTTGGCTGGAAAGTATTCTTGCCTTTATCATTAGCATGGGTAGTCTTTGTATCTGGTATTCCAGTAGCCTTTGACTGGCTCCCGCAATTTATTGAGCAATTTCACGGCAGAGGCTTTGAAACAAAAAATAAAGAAGGCCCGGATCTCCTCTTTTCTTTGATAATGACATCAAAGATGGAATAAAACAAAGCAATACAATTATTTATTGTGTATAAATATAAGTCCTTGGGCTGCTTGGCTTTTCCGCGTCACTCTAGGATGAATTTGAGAAACATCGGGCCTTGGGGAGCTCTTCACCTCCCTGGCATTTATGGCGGCTCGGCCAAGCAAGTGAGCTCGAAGAAGCAGAAAAGAAAAAAGCAGAGAAGAAGTTTTCTATGAATAAGGAAAAGAGATTGCGAAATATATTTCTGATTGCTTAGACAGGAACTATGACCAAGAGTTACGAGAAAAACTCATAGAAAACAGACATTTTGGTACTCCTTTTAAGGCTGCCTAAAGGAACGGCTGGAAGTTACTTGTCCTCTCGTCAAGCTGGTCGAGCGGATGGATTCATAAGCGGCCCACACGTGGGGCGATAAGGGCCGAAGGGAAGGTCTTTCCCTGCTTTTTACGCCAGATAGGGAGCAGGAACGCGAAGCAAAGGATATATTTCAAGAAGAGCCAAAAAATCCTGTAGGAAATAATCTCAAGAGAGTAAAATAGCAGCTCGAAGGCCAAGTTTTTTATTCGTTCTATAGACTCCATTAATGTTGATGGGCTTGTCGATGAAAGAAAGCCGCTTTTGTGGCCCACCTGGTTGCTCAAGTCACTAGGAAACTCGAGCTCTCCGGACTCTATTTGCAGGAAAGGCCATCATAGACCTGAGATTGCATTCTTTCTAGTCTGTGTGAAATAAAATAAGCTCCATATGAGTGAGAACGCTTGCTGCTTTCATGCAATGGTGGTATGTTACCATCACTTTTCCTACTACGTACATCAAGTTATGTTTGAAAGAACTTTATTTGTTTGGCATTCATAAAATCAATCGCGTGCTTCATCTCTTGCTTCCTCTTCAGTTATAGCATACTCTTACCAATTCTGGATGCCAAATCAGATAAATCATTTCTATTATGGCTGGTATGTGCTATTATTAGTTCTCATTGTATTTCAAATACTAGTCCATCTTATTTTAAAGAATCCGAAAATTCAAACTAGTATCGATCGAAATTTGAGTAGATAAGCAATGCAGCATAAATCATATTAGGAATGATCTAGATGTGAAAACAAGGTGGTCGTGAAAAGGGCCTCCTAGCAACAGATGCCACTAAGCTGGTCACCCATAGGTCATGACCGCCGTTTCCAAAAATTTTCCTTTGTTTTATTTTTCTAAGCTTATTTAATTGTAAACTAGGAATAAAGTATAGGCGTTACACAGCCAAATAAAGTGGAACTATTTAGCACACATATCACCGTTACATACAAAGTGTAAGCGTTTAGCGCACTTAGGGCAAAGGCCGATGAATCAATCTATGACGATTCATAAAGCCTCTCGTAGAGAGGTAGAAAAACCAAAGGCCCCCCCAACCCAAGTGAAGCAAAGGCCGAAGACGCTTTTTCGACTCTAAAAAGAAAGCTGCTAGAGCAGAAGCATCATCTGCAAGCTAGCGCTTGTGTATCCAGTCTTTACTTAAAGCATTTGATTGTGACTCTGCGGCCTTCGTCTGGGAAAGGTGTTTTTCGTCTCTTTCAACCATTGCTCCTATGTCTCCCCACTACAAAACAGCTATTTTCTATTATTTGTTAAATCTTCGTAAATTTACAGCGAGATAGCAGTCGTTTGTACGCTGCCGTGTCTCCCTTTATTTCTTTCACTCTCTGTATTTGCGAGGCAAATCAGTCAAAAGTCGCTAGGCTTTTTCTTATTTTTATCGTTCTTACGGCTCCTACCCACGGCTGTTTCTGGGGTAACAGAAGCTTCGAGTAACATATCCGTAAGCTCCTAGTAAAAAGTGACTCGGTTGATGTAGGCCGGCAGGCTTTATCTCAAGTCCCGCCGTGAAAAGGACCCTCTCACTTGGTAATTATAGTAAGATTCTGATTCTGTATTAGAGATCTAGTAAGCCGAGTGGGTCACCGAGGTGCGCAATACGCAAGTGTAAGTAGATCGCTACCTTATAGTTCTAGATGAGAAAGAAGTAGCGCGGCTGGCCTTAAGCGCATTCTTTATGAGACTGTGCAGGAAGCCGGTTCATCATCTGCTGAGGGAATTCCCTTAGACTCATAGCGTCCTGCTGCGCTTTCCTATGTCGACTGAAAGATGGGCAGGTCAGGAAAGCGCTCACCCGAAGAGAACAGCAAAGGTGAGGCAGGGGGGGTTAAGCTCTAAGCTTACAGCTAATCGCCCGCAAAGCGGGCGCGTAGTGCCCTAAAGCACTATGCGCTGACTTCTTTTTAAAGCTGTAACCTAGAGCTAAGAAGAGCAACTGCGTATCGCAATGCGAATTGGCGGGCGAAGTAATCCTTGTGAGTGCGCGGCTTTCTTTGCACAAAGAGCGACTGCGCATCGATTAGCCGATAAGTAATCCTTGTGAGTGCGCAGCTTCGCCCGTTTCTAGCTGTCGCTGGAAACGTAGTTTGTGTACTTCGCATTCTCCTAGGATTTGCTGTGCAAAACGAATCGTTGGCTCGGCGGGCTTATTTGTCGTGTTCCCTAGCGCTGTCGTGCTTAAGACAGCTTCGCCTTCCCCTGAAACTACTCAGCAGCAGAAGGCACCCCTTTTTCTTTTGCAGGAATCTCAGCCTTAGATAAACAATGACCCATTCTGTTTTTTGGTATAAGTCTAAAACTCGGGTTATTGTAATTGATCCAAAATGGAACCTGCTAAATCGCACCAAAATATTTGTTCAAACCTGTTAGGCATTCCATTCTTCGGCCTTCCTTATTATTTTCACAATAAAATTCTAGTTTCTTATTCTTCAGAACGTATCGTAAGCTGACATGGTAAAGCATAACTCAATGTACTAATAATTTTATCAGCCAGCCATCATCGCCTGGTAACATGAAATCACAGTTAATATGAACACAGGGATCGAATCACGACAAAATCATAGCACCAATAATACGTTTACCGTACTATTATTCGATCCAAAGACCCGCAGAAACAAAATACTAACAGAAACAAATAAAACAATCGTGTTTGACAAACTACAGTCCATGCAGACTCCGTTTTGACCACTTAGTCTTTATCTACAAATATATGCTAATAATCTAAGTGGTGGGTGGAAATATAGCTACATGGAATGATGGCAAATGACAGAACTTGTTGAAAGGGGATAAAGAAAATGAGAAAGGAATAGGTGGAAATTCAGAAAACATTTATTTTGTTTAAACTGCGCTTGGGAGTTCTGTCTCCCTGGTCACACCACGAATCTGCACGTTTATCTACAAAAAACGAATAATCTGCACATTTTCATTTTTCTTTCATTTGCTGTCTTGCCTCTTCTATATTGCTTCCGTCAAGGTTACAGCCCATCTCTGATCTCAGTAGGCTACTTATTTCTACTTAAGAGCCTCGGCATAGCCTTCGCTGATCATCAAAACTACACTCAGGCGCCGATTACTCAATTAAAGCGAACCCTTTAGCGACCTGCTTCGCATGACTCGGCGGCAGACAATGTGTTTACGCCGCCGCCCCGTCTTATCTTTAGACGCGATTTTCTATTTTGTTTACTGCAGATTTCAAGCAAAACAAGATTCTGTAAAGAAAAGCTGATTTTGATCGTAACGTGTGAATTGGTACGATAATTAATCATAACAATTTAGAATTAATCTTCGATTTGTCAATAAAAGTCAGGAAAAGTGAATTCAAGATTTAGTTGTTTGATTAGTACGTTGTACATTAGAAACTGCGGTGTAGATTTTTAATTCGTCAAGCGGGTGCTGAGGTTTCTCCACAATTGAGGGCTGATCCTAGGCCGAAAGTTGCTAAATAGATGAATCGGATCTTTTTTCAGAAATGCTCGAAGCTCAACAAGGAAAACCAATCAAGGCCTGGCACGACGCTTGGATGCAAACACAAAAACCTATAGACCGCGCGGTATGCTACCGATTGCGTAATTTGCATTCTGTTGTGAAGGACATGGTAATTGTAGATCTGGCTAAGGTTATGTATCTTGATTGAAAAAACGAAGCGAGATTTAAAAAACGAACGAAACCTTTGGAGGCTTTTGACGCGTCCGTCTGTTCATGGTGGCGGCCAGATTCCTGGAGCTCCACAGGAGCCCTCGGCTCCGGTTCATCATTCTTGGTCTTTAGTTTTCAGCCATAGCTCTGGCGAGTACGGGGATAACTTCACTCCTACAATCCAACCGCTAGTCTTTCAAGTTGTGCGCCTAGGAAGGCCTTTTAGAAAGACGAAGGTTGAAAGTAATTGCAGGGCTTTCTCACGGCCCTAACTTTATGTGGAATAAGACAGCAGGGAAGCATAGAATATTACCCGCGTTTCGCTGCAAGGGCAATAGGAGTAAGGTAACTCCCCAAGGGGGGCAGGTTTTAAAAAGCAGTACGGAGAAAAGTAGATTGTAACAGAGGAGGAGGGGGGTTGGATCACAGGCGAAGGCTAACTCTGAACACGATCCATGTTAAGCTTCGCTTAGGCGAGCCTCAGCCCCCCTTATTATTATTCATCCTGTAATCCTTTCTAGCATGAGCCTGCTTTTGTTTGTCGCTGAAAGCAAGACCATTCCTTGACTTAAGAGGAGGAAGAGGAGCAGCGCGAAGGCTCGTTACTTTACCGACTGTAACCTTCGTCACCTTGTTGCGGAAAATTTCGGTGCTTATTAAGGTGCAACAAAATAGCCCGCCCTATAGACCGCCCGCCGACCTATAAAATAGGTTTTAGAAGCGGCGTTGGAGCCTCTTCTAAGATCTAAGTAAGTATGCTAGAAAAGCAAATAAGGCGGCACAGTCTGCTGTGAAGAAGTTCGGTCTTATCCCTTATATCTGCAAGCCAATAGGCCTTTCTCTCTAAAAAATCCCTGTTAGGTTAGCCACAAGGATTCCTTAAACTCCATAAAACGGGCCGTAAGAAACATATACCACCTATTTAAAATAAGCTCGACCTATTTGAAAGAGAGGGATATAAGATCGTTGGGTGGACCTCTTGTCGTGCTACAGCACAATCTAGCTGGAGCTCCTCTCTACGGAACTTCCTTCAATCCTAGAAGCTTTATCCAAAAGCTCCCGGTGAGACTATATCTATCTGTCGTGAATTGCTTCAGAGAGGGCGTAGCCCTCTCTGAAGCAAGTTTCAGTAAAGGTTGCGACCCACTTTTATTTATCCCGAGAAAGGAATAGCGCTATAACCTAAGGAATCCTAAAGTATTAAAAAAGCGCCTTAGGCTCATCCCCAATGAAATTGAAAGATGGCTTGATCGCAAGAGGAAGAAGGAGAAGCAGTAGAGGTTGTTCAAGCCCTACAACGGACTAAGATAATCCTTGACGTCCATAACATAGCGAATACCTTCGTCGGCAAACAAAGACAATCTTTAGGCCTATAGGAAAGAAATGTTTACAGAGTGACCGAAAAAAAGTTTGCATCTGTGTACGCTTCGTATTTTCAAGCTTATAAATCTGGTATTCCGACTGAAAGCTATACTTCAGTTAGAAGATAAGAAGCTAGACCCTGAGCCTCACCTCATATTAGCCCATTTCTACGAAAGAATTCTCTTAACATTTCATGGAAACATCGCTGCTGACCATACAGAACTTACCAGAGAAGAGGTTAGGATCGTGGCTCAGATTTTGGCTTACAGTATTTTTAATGACTCGAAATTCAATGAGTTTTACTTTTGTAAGTGAGGAGACTATTGAATTAAATTTTCCCCCCTCTAAGAGAAGTTTTTATTCTTCCTCGAGTTTCGCGTGATTTGCGTGATTTTGTGGATCCCGCAAAACTATTTGAAGTCTAAATTTCTGAAATGAAAATTATCTAAAAAACCCTCTATTAATCTTCAACAAGCATCTTCCAGGTTTGCAACAGAAGCTGGAAGATGGGAAAGTCTGGCAGCAGGATATCCTTTAGATTTACATAGATGACTATCTCTAGATGAACGTGAAAGTTCATAAAAAATAGAAATTCCTCTTATGAATCAAATTGATTTCTCTTGTGCGTCCTTCAAAATGGAGTGAAGACTTACTCTTAATTGACATATTTCATGGTAATGGTTAACTTTAAGTAGAATTTACTTCGATTTATTTAGATTTTTGACTGATTCTATTGGTTTCTTTTCGAAGCTAACCTGACTTACGGAAAGCTTTTTTTTCAAATCAGATCTGAAATTTTTTTCTAAGGGATCTTCCATTTCCTTGCAAACCTGGAAGATGCTGGGAGGAAATGGAACGTGATGTTTCAAACTTTCGGAACTTTCAGGAAGAAGTCTCAACTAATTGCGCAAATTCACGTAAATTCTGCGAAACTGAGAAAAAATACAACTTCCAACGGCCTTCGGCTGTCCTCTTCGTCTCTTTATTATGGAATTAAAACGACCCACCCTCCAAATCAGGGTTTCGGGTTCTGGATCATGAAATCTTTATAGAAAGAACAAGGGCCTGAATCACGGACAACATACGTTTGAGCTTACTAGTAAGCCTGACCCGCGTTGATTTTAGTTAATAAAAAGGAAGGCCGAAGGCCCGCCTGGGCACTCTTCTTTTGTTAAGATACTAGTTCAGAACACGAAGATCGTGGATTATCCATGTTATTACGATAAGCCTGTGTACATTTTCTATGTACAACCCGAAGAGTGGTATTTGGACCTCTTCTTTACTTTCTTTCAAGAATTAGAGGTTATTTATTGGGCACAATACTTGAATGCAATATAGATAAAGCGCTAGAAGAATCACCGAAAATTGGCGTAGCAAAACTTAGGAAGACCCTTATCAGATTCCTTACGCTCCTGGGATCCCGCCCTAACACGGGTTGTCTTACCGAGCGATGGCGTCATCAATTCAGTTACTGGAAATTTTATAGATCACAGACCGAATTTTGCGCCTTCAGTTTTAGATTTCCATATAAACCAGGGGCCGAATGCCTGCCTACTTTAGATTTTTAGATTTTATGTAGAATTTCATTGCCAATTGCAGGGATCGGATCAATTTTATAAGGCTTGGATGTAGACTGTGGTGCACCGGTACAACAAAACTTCAAAGTTGTTTCCTCTGGCTCCGAGGCTTTTGGAGTAGCTTAGTTAGTATTCTGACGACATTAGTAAAAGGGGAAAATATAATAACAACGAGCCCGAGGGAATTGAACTGTAACCCGTTCAACCTACTAATCTAGGAGGAGAAGGCGGTGTCGGCGGACAACAGGCCGCCGAAGGTGGTCCGAAACAAGTCATCGGAATCATCTTATGGGCAGAACTAAGTTTGTACCAGGGACGACAGAGTTCTGTATCATCATCGGAGCCCCACCGGAGCCTTTAGCAGCTAGAAACACTTCAACAGGTTTAAGTCGAAGAATCATTTAGAACTATGCTGACTAAAGACTACTAGCTAGAGACAGAAAGGCCCTTATTTTAGATGGGCTCTTGGAGGATTAAGAAGTCTGGCATTGGAGCTACCAGGTCTATTAAATTGAATTGAAACGGGCGGGCGATAAGGCCCAAGTAAATAGAAAATCCTTCGCTTTCCAGCGCCACGTATTACTTATGTAACTAAAAAATAGAAACCCTTAAAGGACGACAGCTTAGCTCCACCGGACTAAGACCCAAGAATAACTCCAGGCGACCGGTCATTCTCATTCGTGGGAGTCCTATGGATGCAAGAGTGGAAGGAATCAGGAAGTACACAACAGGCGACGACCGGCCGCTCTACCCAGCCGACTACAAGCGATAGTGATTGAGTTCAGGCCTTTTCATTTCCAACGACTGAGCATACTAAAACACGTTTTTTTAGGCTTGTGGAGTTAGTTACAAACGAATAAACTGGGGCCTCTATGAAGAGAGGTAGTTTAAAATCCGAAGGTTTTCGATCGATATGGATTATCAATTCGGAGCTCCCATCCTAGTTGACCATTAAAGTCCAGCTAGACTGGCTGGCCCGTGCCATTTTGCTATTAATAAAAAGCTAAGAGAAAATTGTCTATTATGGAGAGTAGTTGGCCCCTATATGTTATTATTCCTGCTACTTCTGATGAAAAATCTATATTTACTATTTTTCGATAATTAGAATTATTGTTGTCATCGGCGGAATGGCCTATTTCATGCCGAGCATTGCAGCCAGCCAAAAAAAATCCACCGGGCCACGGTCACGTAAGACATTATGATATGGGCGCAGAACAAGCGAGCCATGGCCCTACTGAGGGCCTGCATTCAGACAGCAGCGCGGATAACATCATAAATCGGGGCGTAGTTGCAGGGCGCAGCTCAGACCGCCGCCGAGCAGACCGGCGTCAAGGAAGAAGCCGCCTTTGTTATTATTTTCTGAAGCCTTTATGCTCGTGGGATTGAGTAATTGGTAACTCGTCAAGCTTATAATGCGGCGAATGTTGTGGCTTCGCCACTTCCTTCCTCCTTCTGCCAAAGATTCTAATCGTGATTGGCACACTTATTTATATATAGGCCAGCGTTGTACCGCTTAATCCCTCCTCTCATTTTATTCCCCGGGGGAGGTGTAGGGATCGCCACATATCATAATATATTATGTTCACATGAATCGTTATACATAAGGTACATCGCCATGCTGCGCTTCTTTCTTATTTCCGGGGATTATAGTCGGGAAAGCGAGAGCCTTGTTCTTAGAATGAGAGGACAACTTTAGCTGGGTTTCGCTGCTTATAAGAAATCCGCGTGTGTGGGTGGGCTTTTCGGCTCGAAATCAAATACAAGCTAGAAAAGGCAAAGGAACAAGCTACTCATTTTATGTATGGTTAACCACTTTTTAGCATTAATGGATTTCTTGTTCCTGGCTCTGCTACTCTGTCAAATTTATTATCACTCTATTAATAAGAAGAAGAATAACAAGTATTATCATGCATCGTTACTTAGCCGAATGTTAGCTTAGACTAGCTCTTCGCTTCCTTCCTCTTTCTGTGAGTCAGAAATAAATGAAAAAAAAGAGTCAATACAACCTGACGGGCCTAAAGTTTTTTCCAAATGTCGTAAGCTATCCGTCAGGCTCCGGTTGTTTTTTCATCCACTCTTGAAGAACAAGCAGCAAGTACGTAGTTCGGGCTAGAATCAAGAAGTGGAGCCTCACGTTCATATACTTTTTGTTTTTTCCCTGGCCTGGAAGGGCTATTTTGTGTGAGACTTCAATCTAAAGAATTACCAATTAGATTAGAAAAAGGCAATAACAGTAAAGTGGTTAAGCGGGGACGGCCGGCTATAAGAGGAAGGAGTTCGATGGCTTCTCTACATGTAATTCGCTGACCTGCGCGATAAAGAGAAGCCTTTAACCTTTTTGATAGATTCACCCAAGGAAAAAGTCTATCTCCTTCTAGAAATTCTGCCGGATAATGAAACATATGTGTGCCTCTAAAGTGCAGCGCGAGCGAAGGTTAGCTCTGCCATAAACAAACTAATCTAAATATGTAGAAGTATTATAATATCAGCGATATTTTACAGTTTTTCGGGTCTACGCTTGTACTCTGCGCTAGTGCATATAAGTTGACCTTTAGATAGATTGCGATAGATAATGGAATAATTATATTTCACTGATATTTAAGATTTTTTGTACGGAATGTGGGTCCATGTGTTGAGTTGCGGTCAGCTTCTCTTTCTATGACCCTATCTTAGCTAGTTTTACCAAGGTGTTTTAGCTCTTTGCAAAATGGATGGAAATTTCCAGATGTAGGTTCTATTTCGGCGTACTTGGGCTTAGGTGTCTAAAGCGCGTAGCACTGTAATGCAAAACCAGTTTGCATGTAACAGTAGGCACATGAAGTTAATTGGAAGATTAGTCTCTATCAGAGTAAGATTTAGCTCCTTCTGAAGCAGCCGCCTTCACAAAAAAATGGGATAGCGCTCATTCCGCGCTAAAGTAGGGCAGCAGCTGGATGTATACATGACTAAGTTGAGAGAAGTAGGTCGTTTTACATAGTTGGGTGAGCATTAAAAGAGAGCCTAGCGCTGCTTTGGCACATCTATCATCTACCACAAAATCTCATCCTCCTCCAGTTGTACTGTCACGCTCTTGAGAAACAATCGACCGACATTGAACCACTCTATCCAATAAATGGTTATCTTAAAGATATGATAGGTCTTGCGCATTCTTTCATAGGTTATCTATTCTTGTCTTCATTTCGGTTTGTTTATGGTGAAGCAGAAGAATTATCAATCTAAAAAAATCTCTATTTATTACTTAGCCTCTTCTTGGCGTACGGACCTTGTATTGCTTCCAGATTCGGCGGCGGCGGCTTATGAAAGGTTTTGTTATATTTATTTCCTGCCCAAGGCCCTGCTTAT